GGTTGTAATTTCCTAACTGCTGCAGTTTCTACTCCTGCTAATAGTTTAGCGCATTCTCTGCTGCTATTATGGGGTCCCGAAGCACAAGGAGATTTTACTCGTTGGTGTCAATTAGGTGGTCTATGGACCTTCGTTGCTCTTCATGGTGCTTTTGGTCTAATAGGTTTCATGTTACGTCAATTTGAACCTGCTCGATCTGTACAATTGCGACCTTATAATGCAATTGCATTCTCTGGTCCAATTGCTGTCTTTGTTTCTGTATTTTTGATCTATCCATTGGGTCAGTCCGGTTGGTTTTTCGCACCTAGTTTTGGTGTAGCAGCTATTTTCCGATTTATACTTTTCTTTCAAGGTTTTCATAATTGGACCTTGAATCCATTTCATATGATGGGAGTTGCCGGAGTATTGGGTGCTGCTCTTCTATGTGCTATTCATGGTGCTACCGTGGAAAATACTTTATTTGAAGATGGTGATGGTGCAAATACGTTCCGTGCTTTTAACCCGACTCAAGCTGAAGAGACCTATTCCATGGTCACTGCTAACCGTTTCTGGTCCCAGATTTTTGGGGTTGCTTTTTCCAATAAACGTTGGTTACATTTCTTCATGTTATTTGTGCCAGTGACCGGTTCATGGATGAGTGCCATTGGAGTAGTTGGTCTAGCTCTAAACTTACGTGCCTATGATTTTGTTTCCCAGGAGATCCGTGCAGCAGAAGATCCTGAATCTGAGACTTTCTACACAAAAAATATTCTCCTGAACGAAGGTATTCGTGCTTGGATGGCGGCTCAAGATCAGCCTCATGAAAACCTTATATTCCCTGAGGAGGTCCTACCCCGTGGAAACGCTCTTTAATGGAACTATAGCTTTAGCTGGTCGTGATCAAGAAACCACTGGTTTCGCTTGGTGGGCCGGTAATGCCCGACTTATCAATTTGTCCGGTAAATTGCTTGGGGCTCACGTGGCTCATGCCGGATTAATTGTATTCTGGGCCGGAGCAATGAACCTATTCGAAGTGGCTCATTTCGTACCGGAAAAGCCTATGTATGAACAAGGATTGATTTTACTTCCCCATCTAGCTACTCTAGGATGGGGAGTCGGTCCTGGTGGGGAAATCGTGGACACTTTTCCATATTTTGTATCTGGGGTACTTCACTTAATTTCTTCTGCGGTTTTAGGTTTTGGTGGTATTTATCATGCACTTATAGGACCCGAAACTTTAGAAGAATCTTTTCCATTCTTTGGCTATGTATGGAAAGATAGAAACAAAATGACCACAATTTTGGGTATTCACCTAATCTTGCTAGGTGTTGGTGCTTTTCTTCCAGTGCTCAAGGCTTTGTATTTTGGAGGTGTATATGATACCTGGGCTCCTGGCGGTGGAGATGTAAGAAAAATTACGAACCCGACTCTTAACCCAAGTGTTATATTTGGTTATTTACTGAAATCTCCTTTCGGAGGAGAGGGATGGATCGTTAGCGTGGACAATCTAGAAGATATAATTGGAGGACATGTATGGTTAGGTTCCATTTGTATCTTCGGTGGTATCTGGCATATCTTAACCAAACCTTTTGCATGGGCTCGCCGTGCATTCGTATGGTCCGGAGAAGCTTATTTGTCCTATAGTTTAGCGGCTCTATCTCTCTTTGGTTTTATTGCTTGTTGTTTTGTTTGGTTCAACAACACAGCTTATCCCAGTGAATTCTATGGGCCCACCGGCCCAGAAGCCTCTCAAGCTCAAGCGTTTACTTTTCTAGTTAGAGACCAACGTCTTGGAGCTAGTGTGGGGTCTGCCCAAGGACCTACTGGTTTAGGTAAATACCTTATGCGTTCTCCGACTGGAGAAATTATCTTTGGAGGGGAAACGATGCGTTTTTGGGATCTACGTGCTCCCTGGTTGGAACCCCTAAGGGGCCCTAATGGTTTGGACCTGAGCAAGTTGAGAAAGGACATACAGCCTTGGCAGGAACGACGTTCGGCAGAATATATGACTCATGCTCCTTTAGGTTCTTCAAATTCTGTGGGTGGTGTAGCTACCGAAATCAATGCGGTGAATTTTGTCTCTCCCCGAAGTTGGTTATCTACCTCCCATTTTGTTTTAGGATTTTTCTTATTCGTAGGTCATTTGTGGCATGCGGGAAGGGCTCGTGCAGCTGCAGCAGGATTTGAGAAAGGAATTGATCGTGATTTCGAACCTGTCCTTTCCATGACTCCTCTTAACTAAAACAAGAGATCGAACCAGATGGAAGAGAAATCGATTCAATTGAATTACATCCATCTCCCATATCGGCGAGATAGGAGTATTTGAAAATACTCTCTTTCCAACTGGATCCTTGTAGCTCGGCTATATCCAGCCGAGCTATTCTCTTTTCTTTTTATTGGACCGGACTAATAAATGTGATTGTTGAAAAAAAAAAAACAGGAGAGAGAGGGATTCGAACCCTCGATAGTTTTTTTACTATACCGGTTTTCAAGACCGGAGCCATCAACCACTCGGCCATCTCTCCTGGAGACAACTTCTATTCTACCCCTTCAGATAATACCTAACTATAAGCATAAGAGCCGAGACCAAACATACCTGTTGTGACATATGATTATTTCTCATGATCATCTGGAATGGAAAAAAGAAACGAATTTCCCTCTCCTCTCACACTCAAATATAATTTTGAAAAAAAAAAAAAAATTGAAAAGCTCGATCAATTTCTGGTCAAATCCTTTTCGTAGTGCATTTTATCAGAATTGAAAATTGGGGATCGGATGGTATAGTCTATTTAATCTGTTGGGAACTTGTAAGATCACAACCATGACTATTGCTTTCCAATCGGCTGTGTTTGCATTAATTGCTATTTCATTTTTACTAGTGATTGGTGTACCTGTTGCACTTGCCTCTCCTGATGGTTGGTCAAGTAGCAAAAATGTTGTATTTTCGGGTGTATCATTATGGATCGGATCAGTCCTTTTTGTAGGTATACTTAATTCTTTCATATCTCAGATCTGTTCTAGATGTTTTAGGTTCAAACCCCCCTCCTGGAGAGCTTTCTAGTTCTTCTTAAGGACCTTTTCCCTTAAGGCCCAAGGAACCAAATGAAGGTGCTCACAAAGGAGGGGTTTTTCGTAATTGAATGAATAATTGGACCATTAAGAAATGGTATCTACTTACGAATGGGATTGAACATATATGTATTTTCCATATTATGGAACAATTTTATGAATATATATATATATATATATATATATATATATATATATTCATAACGAATAAAATGCGGGTATGGTTGAATGGTAAAATTTCTCTTTGCCAAGGAGAAGATGCGGGTTCGATCCCCGCTACCCGCCATATCCTTCACATGGAATATGAAAATGAATAGTTCATGTATTGATCGTATCTTTTTCTCACTTTTCATTCAATTTAAAAAGTGATAATGAGAGAGTAATCACTTTATCAAGTGAGGGAGTAATTCTTTCCGGACCAAAATACTTCTTATGTTCTGGTCTGGCGGAGACAGGATTTGAACCCGTGACCTCAAGGTTATGAGCCTTGCGAGCTACCAGACTACTCTACTCCGCACCATTGATTGATATCATAATCAGAATGAATGGGTACATCCAACAATAATGGGATAGACTGACTATCCCTATCCCTATATAGAGGGATAGGGGTACTTTTCCATTATCACAATAAACTTCAATAATTTTTTTTTCTTTTTCCTACCAACTCGATTTTTTTATCCCGGGCAATAAACATGCGTGGGCCATCTCACGGAGTACGTGTCCAGACAATCCAAAGTCTCGATAGTTGGCTCTAGGTCTTCCAGTCGAAGAACAACGTCGATGGAGACGTGTAGGTGCACTATTACGTGGTGAAGATTGCAATTTTCTATGAATTTCCCATTTGTCATCCAATGATGAAACTTTGCTTTCTTCCTCCAAAGATTTACGAATCAAATGATATTTTCGTTCCAGTGCTTGTCTTTTTTTTTCTCTCTGAATGAGACTCTTTCTCGCCATAATAGTTCAGTCGGTACTATTACCTACCAGGAATCAAAATATAGATCAGATTTGAGATGGAGAAATATTACGTTTATTATTTTTTCTCTGTGGGGTATTGTCATTTATACAATAATATTCCATTCACTTATGAAGATGAAGAAGAATTAACCAAATTTACCTGATGTAGAGGCAATTAAAAAAGCTGCATAAGTGAATATATAACCTACGGAAAAGTGAGCTAATCCAACTAATCGTGCTTGAACAATGGAAAGAGCTACTGGCTTGTCTCTCCATCGCACTAAATTAGCAAAAGGTGTGCGTTCATGGGCCCATGCAAGAGTTTCGATCAATTCCTGCCAATATCCACGCCAGGAAATCAGGAACATAAATCCAGTAGCCCAAACAAGATGCCCGAATAAGAACATCCACGCCCAAACAGATAAACTGTTCATACCGAAAGGATTGTATCCATTAATAAGTTGTGAAGAATTTAACCATAGATAATCTCTTAACCATCCCATTAAATAAGTGGAAGACTCATTAAATTGCGCTACATTACCCTGCCATAACGTTATATGCTTCCAATGCCAATAGAAAGTAACCCATCCAATAGTATTCAACATCCAGAAAACTGCCAAATAAAAAGCATCCCAGGCCGAGATATCACAAGTACCACCCCGTCCCGGACCATCGCAAGGAAAACTATAACCAAAATCTTTCTTATCTGGCATTAGCTTGGAACCACGCGCATCCAAAGCACCTTTAACTAGGATCAATGTAGTTGTATGCAAACCTAGAGCAATAGCATGATGAACCAAAAAATCTCCAGGACCAATTGTTAAGAACAATGAATTATTATTATCATTAACAGCATTCAACCAACCAGGTAACCATATGCTCTTACCTGCCTCGAATGCTGGACCACTTGTCGAAGACAGAAGTACATCAAAACCATATAAGGTCTTACCATGAGCAGATTGTATCCACTGAGCAAATATGGGCTCGATCAAGATTTGTTTTTCTGGAGTACCGAAAGCAAGCATAACATCATTATGAACATAAAGTCCCAAGGTATGGAAACCTAGTAATAAACTAACCCAACTAAGATGAGATATTATAGCTTCCTTCTGCTCCAACATTCTCGCCAATACATTATCCTTATTTTGTTCCGGATTATAATCCCTAATGAGGAATATAGCTCCATGAGCAAAGGCTCCTGTCATAATGAACCCGGCAATGTATTGATGATGAGTATATAATGCAGCTTGGGTTGTGAAGTCTTGTGCTATGAATGCATAAGCGGGTAAAGAATACATGTGTTGAGCTACCAAGGAAGTTATAACCCCCAAAGAAGCTAAAGCAAGACCCAATTGAAAATGAAGAGAATTATTGATTGTGTTATAAAGACCCTTATGTCCGCGTCCTAAGCGGCCTCCTGGAGGAACATGTGCCTCCAAAATATCTTCCATACTGTGACCAATCCCAAAGTTGGTTCTATACATATGACCGGCTATCAGGAAAATAATTGCAATAGCCAAATGATGATGAGCCATATCAGTCAGCCATAAACTTTGAGTTTGTGGATGGAATCCTCCAAGAAGAGTTAGAATAGCAGTTCCCGCCCCTTTGGAGGTACCAAATAAGTGACTACTAGAATCAGGATTTTGAGCATAAAGATTCCACTGACCCGTGAAAAGCGGTTCTAAACCTTGGGGATGCGGTAATACATCCAAAAAATTATCCCATCTGACGTGCTCTCCCCTTGATTCAGGAATAGCGACATGAACTAAATGCCCTGTCCAAGCTAGAGAACTTACTCCGAAGAGTCCTGACAAATGATGATTTAGACGGGATTCGGCATTTTTGAACCATGAAACACTTGGTCTCCATTTAGGTTGTAAATGTAACCTACCCGCTATTAAAAAGATGGCAGAAACAAATAGCAAGAAAAGAGCTCCGGCATAAAGATCTTCGTTAGTGCGTAAGCCGATTGTATACCACCACTGATAAACACCAGAATAAGCAATATTGACCGGACCGGGAGCACCTCCTCGGGTAAAGGCTTCTATAGCTGGTTGACCAAAATGAGGATCCCAAATTGCATGAGCAATGGGTCTTACATGTAAGGGATCGCGTACCCATGCTTCAAAATTGCCTTGCCAAGCTACATGGAACAAATTACCAGAGGTCCACAGAAATATTATTGCCAACTGACCAAAGTGGGAAGCAAAAATTTTATGATAAAGGCGTTCTTCGGTAATATCATCATGACTCTCGAAGTCATGTGCGGTTGCAATACCGAACCAAATACGACGAGTAGTTGGGTCCTGGGCCAAGCCTTGGCTGAACTTTGGAAATCTTGATGCCATAATGCTTTTCAAATCCTCCTAACCATTATCCTACTGCAATAATTCTTGCCAGGAAGAACGCCCATGTTGTGACGATTCCACCCAGAAGGTAATGAGCTACTCCTACAGCACGTCCCTGTACAATGCTCAAGGCTCTGGGCTGGATAGCAGGAGCAACCTTCAATTTGTTATGGGCCCAAACGATAGATTCAATGAGTTCTTGCCAGTACCCACGGCCGCTGAATAAGAACATTAAACTAAAGGCCCAAACAAAATGAGCACCTAAAAATAAAAGACCATATGCAGATAATGAAGAACCATAAGATTGGATCACTTGAGAGGCTTGTGCCCATAGAAAGTCACGGAGCCACCCGTTAATCGTAATGGAACTCTGTGCAAAGTTTCCTCCCGTGATATGAGTTACCACTCCCTGATCACTTATACTACCCCAAACATCGGACTGCATTTTCCAGCTGAAATGGAATATTACTACCGAAATTGCATTGTACATCCAGAATAAACCAAGGAAAACATGATCCCAGGCAGATACTTGACATGTTCCTCCTCTCCCAGGTCCATCGCAAGGAAAGCGAAAACCAAGATTCGCTTTATCGGGTATTAAACGGGAGCTACGGGCAAATAGAACACCTTTAAGTAGGATTAAAACAGTCACATGGATAGTAAATGCATGAATGTGATGTACCAAAAAATCTGCGGTTCCCAATGGAATTGGTAACAAAGCCACCTTGGAACCTACTGTCACCAAATCACCACCTCCCCAGGTTAAGCTGGTACTCGCTGTTGCACCAGGAGCTGTTGAACCGGGTGCTGAAGCATGAGTGTTTTGTATCCATTGAGCAAAGATAGGCTGTAATTGTATAGCAGTATCTGAGAACATATCTTGAGGACGTCCTAGAGCGCTCATAGTATCATTATGAATATACAGACCAAAACTATGGAAGCCTAAGAATATACATACCCAGTTGAGGTGTGATATAATTGCATCACGATGTCTAAGAACTCGATCTAATAAATTGTTGTATTGAGTAGTTGGGTCATAGTCTCTTACCATAAAAATCGCTGCATGTGCAGCAGCGCCAACTATGATAAACCCACCAATCCACATATGATGTGTGAACAGAGAGAGCTGGGTACCATAGTCAATAGCTAGGTATGGATAGGGGGGCATCGCATACATGTGGTGAGCTACAACAATAGTTAAAGATCCTAAAAGAGCTAGGTTAATAGCTAATTGAGCATGCCATGAGGTAGTTAAGATCTCGTAAAGACCTTTATGGCCCTCCCCCGTAAATGGACCTTTATGAGCTTCTAAAATGTCCTTGATGCTATGGCCAATGATCCAATTAGTCCTATACATATGACCGGCTATCAGGAAAAGAACTGCAATAGCCAAATGATGATGCGCAGTATCGGTCAGCCACAGACCCCCCGTTACTGGATTTAATCCTCCACGAAAAGTCAAAAAGTCTGAATATTCTGACCAATTCAGGGTGAAAAATGGGGTCAATCCCTTGGTAAAACTGGGATAAAGTTGAGCCATAAGATCGCGATTCAAAATAAATTCATGAGGAAGTGGTATCTCTTTAGGATCCACTCCAGCGTCTAGAAGTTGGTTAATGGGTAGAGAGACGTGTACTTGGTGTCCTGCCCAAGATAGAGACCCAAGTCCTAGTAACCCTGCTAAATGATGGTTCAACATAGATTCTACATCTTGGAACCAAACCAATTTTGGGGCAGCTTTATGATAATGGAACCAACCAGCAAAAAGCATTAACGCTGCACAGATCAATGCACCAATTGCAGTGCAGTAAAGTTGTAATTCATTGGTTATTCCAGATGCTCGCCAAAGCTGGAAGAACCCAGAGGTTATTTGTATCCCTCGAAAACCTCCACCTACATCCCCATTCAATATTTCTTGACCTACTATTGGCCAAACTACTTGAGCACTGGGTTTGATGTGAGTGGGATCAGCCAGCCATGCTTCATAATTGGAGAAACGAGCGCCATGATAGTACATCCCACTTAGCCAAATAAAGATGATGGCTAGTTGACCAAAATGAGCGCTAAATACTTTGCGAGAAATCTCTTCCAAATCATTGGTATGACTATCAAAATCGTGAGCATCAGCATGTAAGTTCCAAATCCAAGTGGTAGTATCAGGGCCCTTACTTAGCGTCTTTGAGAAATGCCCAGGTTTGGCCCATTTTTCAAAAGAGGTTTTTACAGGATCCCTCTCCACTAAGATCTTTACTTCTGGTTCCGGTGAACGAATGATCATTGAGTTCTCCTCCTTTCCGGACGGGACATTAATAAGAAGAAACCTGCCAATAGGAATTAGTTAACTTCCGAGAGAGATATCTCAACTCGGTTCTCCCCTTATTTTCTAGTTTATGACTGGAGCGATTATGATACGGGAGTCGATATGAGGCAGGTGTTCACATTTATTATGACATATTTTCAAGGTGCCTAATGGACCGTGGGCTATTACGACCCGGAAACAGCTTTTTTCAGTGTTATTTCAAAAGTATTTCTCGGTGATTATTACATTCTAGATGGATAAATATATATATACGGATATATATATATATATATATTTATCCATCTATTGATACTCCTCCGTATGTCCCATATAAAAGACCATCCATCCGTTATAAATATTTATTAATGGATGGATCATTAATGAAAGACATCTCCGAATGGATTTTACCCCTATTAAGAAGATCCATTAACAATCCAGAACCAAAAAAGGTATTTATTCCTTTTTTATATTGTCAATATTATATATTTCATTGTCAATATATTGCTATGAGATGCTGACGGAATAGAATCTAATTTTGGGGAATATTCTGGAAGAATTCCATTGATTCCGAGAAAATAAGATATTCAATAATGAAAACGATTTCCCCATAAACGATTTCCTTATAGAAATTATCATTCTCCAAAGCGTCCTGTAATCTTTAACCAATTTTGTGCTTCGATGTAATTGCCCGGAGCAAGTGCTATAGCTTGTTCCCAATACTCAGCAGCTTGATCGAACCAAGCCTCCGCAGTTTCAGGATCTCCTTGTTGAATGGCCTGTTCTCCTCGGTCGGGATAGGTCAACTTGGAAAAGTTTTCTTCCCTTAGAACCGTACTTGAGAGTTTCCTACCTCATACGGCTCAATCAACTATTTTTTAGTCCTCTACCCAAATTTCAAAATACTCTTTGTAGATGATTCATTGGGAGTTCATATTAACCAAAGGACCAGAAAAAGTCAATGACATTAGTTTCTGATTTCACTTCCAATCAATTAAATGATCAGGTTCTATCTTTTCTCCTACCCTCAAAAAGATGAAGTATAGGAAGAGATATACTTCAGATTGATCATCCAAATAAAAGTCTTTTTGCAAGGTAACTATCTCAGTTCCGTATAGAATTTTTGAAGAGTACTTTCCGTCCGGAGTACTTCACATCTTTAGGATCTGATGCTACACCGCTGCTCAATAGCTTAGTAGATCGACTCTATTACATAAGTTGATTCCTGATTCTTGTCAATGAGCAGATTTGATCGTATCAGCCCGAACCTTCTTTCGATAATTGATCTTTATGGTGCTTCCATCATCAATTCAATTTTTTATCCATGGAATATGTAGGCTTTATCTATCTATTCATATTCGGGCTCCTATGAGAGATGCTCTTTTTGCTACAGCTGATAAAAACCGTTACTTAGGACGGTGCATATGTAGAAAGCCTTTTATTTTGTCCTTATCCGTAGTAGTTATTAACTAAGTTATTCTATGGTACAGATAGCCGCACGTAATGACAGATCAAGGCCGTATTATTAAGAGCTTGTGGTAAGGATGGGTTCCGTTCTAATGCCTCGAAATAATATTCCAAAGCCTTCGTATGTTCCCCATTACTTGTATGGACAAGACCTATATTATATAGTATATAACTTCGATCATAAGGGTCAGTTTCCAGTCGCATAGCTTCATAATAATTTTGTAAAGCTTCCGCATATTCCCCTTCCGATTGAGCTGACATCCGTTACGGTCGTTCATTCCATTGAAATGATCTCCGCTTCAAAACCGTACATGAGATTCCCACCTCATACGGCTCCTCCTTTCTTTACAGTACGTAATACGGGGAGTAATCCGTGAAATTGAAAAACAAAAGAAAAAGATTCTGACCCAATATTATGAATTAACAGGGGCTAGTGTATTTCCAATGAATCTCTAGCCATCCTTCTTGCAAAGATTCTTTTCCAAACCCCAAGGATCTTAATACTAGGAATGGAACCTCTAACAGTTTCTTTGTTCTTAACGCCCTGTATTCTCCGGGGATTAGTCACTTCAACAATCTCCGATGGTTCAATTATAGGGGTATCCGAAGTACAAACGAGATGGATGTTTGTTGTCCCAACCATTCTCACTACCCCTCGGAAAAGGGTAATGCATATGAGCTATAACGAAGCTTTTGTGTTGTCGATTTCCATACGTAGTGCTTTCTCCCCCCATGCGCACCTATCAGATAGGTTCCACTATACAAGCAAGGCCTATTGCATAGGTGTAACCTTTCGCTCGGTACTAAAATCCTCAGGAGATAAAAGCATCTAAGGCTGCATTGATCGGGGATACACGACAGAAGGAATTGTTCTATCTCCAGAACTCACCTTCACTGAGCGTAAGTTTTCTTTGACCCAATTTTGATTCCCAAATACCTTTTCTTTCCCAAAAGGGGAAGAACGGAAAAAATATCAAATCACACCATCTCTGTAATAGGTAAATGCTTCTTTCTCCCCCGGAGCCATCGGGATTATTCGCAATAAGATATCCGCTACAATTGTGAAGGTCTTATCAATAAAATTGTCATTTCTCTGAGATCTAGGCATAGTCAATTACATATTTTATAATTTCCTTCATTCCCTTACGCAAATGATTCCATGAACGAAATTTTTTCTGGTGCACAATACCATAAAATGGATTTCCTTACAATCATAAATATGTTATCATTCTATTTATTCCAATTTATTCTTTCAAATGGGAATAGATAGGGAATATTTGGAATAATTGTTCATTAGTAATATTGATGAATAATAATGGGAAAAAAGATTCGTATTGAAAGAATACTAGATTCGGTGAACTCGAGAAGTCCAGTTTGATCATGATCCAAACAAAGAAAGAGTTAAACGATCGAGCATTGCATAATGAGAATGAAATGCCCACCCAGCAATTGTGTGCGCATATCCATATAGATAAAGCAATATCAATAAAATATGGACATCATGACACAGGATCATTGCCAAAGAATTAATTCTTATACAATTGATAAGACGATCACTACAGATCCATATATGATCATAATATGGAATGGATCAGTTAATCTGTCTCAAATTATTGATTGGGCGATCCGAATAAGGTCGTTAGATCCACAAGGATGATTTAAGATTTCCTTAAATAGGAAAAAGTTTGAGAAAATGTATTTTCGTCTTTCCAGGGGGGGATTGAATCATTACTTTATTTATTATCTATTTATTTCCGCAAGATCGAACTGATCGTACCTGAACAAAAAGAATTCGTAAGGAACTCGCTATTCACTAATTTTCTTAATTAGAACTAAGGAATCTCATAGGTAGGAAAGATGGCCGAGCGGTTCAAGGCGTAGCATTGGAACTGCTATGTAGGCTTCTGCTTATCGAGGGTTCGAATCCCTCTCTTTCCGTATTTTCGCCCTATTATTTTATTCTCATCTATTGTTTTTCCAATCTATTTAATCCCAATAAGACGATCTCCTAATTCCGGGATCAATCTCCTTCTATTTGTGATATAAAAAATAGAACAAACATTGGTTCGTGGTATGGGAAAGGTAAGATAAAGATCATTTTAAGAAGCAATAAAAGTATCGTGGATAACAAGATTCTAATGTAACGGTAACGTACGGAAGGATCATAAAATGTCCCCTTCGGGGAGGGGGGGGAAAGAAGGGAAAAGAAGAACATAATTTCCAGATGTCCAGCAACCCAACCCCTCCTTTTCATTTCATTCTCGATTCAAGCTTGACGGGAATAATACTCTACGACCAGCAATTCATTAATCTTTAAACTGATCCATTTACTATCTATTATTTGATTGATGAATCCTTTATATTGTAACGAATTAAAAGTCAAATGATTTGGCAATTTATCCCTCTGGAACAGATCTATATTCTTTCTAATGATAGCTCTCAATCTTTGTTGATCTCTTATAGTAATCACATCTTGGGGTTTGCAAGGGTAACTTGGTATATCTACCATATGGTCATTGACCCGGATATGTCCATGATTAACTAATTGTCTAGCTCCGGGAATGGTCGGAGCCATACCTAATCGAAAAATAATATTATCCGAACGCATTTCAAGTAATTGCAATAGGACCTGACCCGTTGATCCCTTGGCTCTTCTAGCTATACGAACATATTTCAGTAATTGTCGCTCTGTTAGTCCGTAATGAAAACGCAATTTCTGTTTCTCTTCTAGCCGGATACGATATTGAGATATTTTCCTGGAAGAAGACCGGTTTATAGAGTCATTTCTGTATTTGGGTCTTTTACTAGTGAGCCCTGGTAAAGTTTTCAGACGACGTATTATTTTTAAACGAGGTCCCCGATAACGGGACATAGAAACTCCTTATTCAATTAACAAATAGTGCTGGAAAGAAGAAAGAATAGTATAACCCGTACGAGTACTGGAATTCTTTGATATGGAGAACGAAGATCTTTCTCTAATTTGTTATAGATCCTAATAGCTCCAATAATTCATCCCGTTCCTAGTTGGGAGTAAGTGATCATGGCATGACGGAACCGACGAACGATCGGAAGAGTATTCTTCCATTCCATCTTGATCCTAAACTTTGTGGATTATGGAAATGAGAGGAACAGAAAAGAGCCAGCTATCGGGATCGAACCGATGACCATCGCATTACAAGTGCGATGCTCTAACCTCTGAGCTAAGCAGGCTCAATGGAATATAACTCCTCATTTCATTGGCGTGAGATCCGTAGATTCTTTTGGAATCCTAACAATTATAGCGCGAATCAGATTTAATGATGCAATCTAGATTACAATTACAACGGAACATCACCTGAATGTAGATTCAAAGGAAAGAAAAAGGAAGTAAGGAAGGGTCAATTGATATCGATCGTTTTACTCACTATTCCAAATGGACTAGAGGAGGATCATAACATTGCATTGAAAATGCAGAAATAATATAATGATTCCCAGTCATATTCGATTGGAGTAAAGATAGAGATGGCGAGAGAGGGGGAGTGAGTAGGAGAGGATATTTTTCCCACCCAATATTGAGCAAATATCCAATGAATAACGCTGATGGAGATTACATAATAGAATTAGATTAAGGTATGATCTCGTTCTCCGAGAAGGGGATATGGCGGAATTGGTAGACGCTACGGACTTGATCGAATTGAGCCTTGGTATGGAAACCTACCAAGTGATAGCTTCCAAATCCAGGGAACCCTGGGATATTTTGAATGGGTAATCCTGAGCCAAATCCGGTTCATAGAGACAATGGTTTCTTTCCTAGGATAGGAAGGGGATAGGTGCAGAGACTCAATGGAAGCTATTCTAACGAATGAATCTCATTTGGGGTCCAGTACTCTTCTACTCTAGATAGGGAGTTAAATCAGTTTTTGGAATAAATGAAATGATTGGACGAGGATAAAGATAGAGTCCAATTCTACGTGTCAATGTCAACAACAATGCAAATTGCAGTAGGAGGAAAATCCGTTGGCTTTATAGACCGTGAGGGTTCAAGTCCCTCTATCCCCACCCAGGTTCACTCCCGAACGACTGATCCATTTTATCCAATTCCGTTAGTTTGAATCCATTCTCACTTCTTTATTCTTTCACCTCAATATTTCACCTCAATATTTTATTTATTCATGAAGAGAAGAAATGATAACATTAATCTTTCCATCTTATGACAAGTTGAGTTGATCAGTTGATCAATTCATTTTGTCATATATGATCCACATAGATGAGATCATTTGGAAATTATTCGATCGCAGTCCATTTTTTCTCATATTAGTTACTTCCAGATCGAAAAGAATAAAGATCATTATCAAAACTGGGAAAAAGAATTTTCTTCCTTATCTTTAGTTGACACAATTTCAAACCCTGTGCCAGGATGATACACAGGAAAGAGCCGGGATAGCTCAGTTGGTAGAGCAGAGGACTGAAAATCCTCGTGCCACCAGTTCAAATCTGGTTCCTGGCAAGATTTCAATATCCATGCCATGTATCCATATCCATCTATATCTTCTATCTAGATGGATATGGGTACATTAATATTGACAGATACATATCTATATGTAAATACGGATACACCCTGATAAAAATAGATAGATGAATCAATCTATTCATTCCGTCCGAACCGAAACACAACTAGTACCGTAAAGAAGCGGCCATATACTGGAGAGTCTGGCCCAATTCGTTCGACGGATCGTTTGGGGTAGTTTAACTGGATTTGGAATTGTTTGATCGAGTAAAGGTAACTTTATAGGATTAATCATTCGCTTTATGTCATTTTTGACTTCCCTCCCCCCTCCCCCCCTTCGAATACTCGGAACTAAATAAAGACCATTCCGATGCTCCTTTTCGCTACGCATGAACTGAACCAACGATGAAAATAAGCACGAGAATTGAAGCTTTTATAAATGCGGATATACCCTATATACTAGAACTCATAGTCCATAGATAAAGGGAGACTGTTCCAACATCAGGAACAACAAGAACTGGAGCGAACATGTAATGAATGATCCTAGATCGAATCCAAGTATCTTCCATTGGTTCGATACCTGATTCGTAACTAGTAGTCCGGTTCTTGACCAATGGGTCCAAAACTGAGGCTAGATATTAATGAAAATATACAGCCAGAAAGTCTCATATTCGGGAAATAGGAACATGAATATACTCCCTTGAAATAGATCAAATTATTCTATTTTTCCGTCAACTTGTTCATCATTCTCCCACCCACCATAGGTGGAAGACCAAAGAACCGAACAATCGATACAATCAATTCTAATTGATTCACATATTATTGTTCAGTCCGTCCATGGCTTATTACAAAATGAATTCAATGAAATGTTACTCAACTGTCTGTTGAGAATACTTGACATGAATCAAATATGAGAGAATGTGATTGGGTCCCGAACTACCCAATTTCAGACCCGAGTCTATACTCATATTATAGTATGAGTATGTTTATGATCTTTATCCAGCATCCATGGCTGAATGGTTAAAGCACCCAACTCATAATTGGCGAACTCGCGGGTTCAATTCCTGCTGGATGCAGGGGAACTGCACATATCCATTACTTATGGAATGGGAAGAAGGATGAGAAATAACAACAAACATTAACTAACCTATGATATATCTGTATAATAAAATTGGTATATTATTCGATATAATAGCTACAGGCATTATGGGAAAAAAGGTAAAAAGAAGAAAAGATAGAAAAAAACGAAAGGAGGGATAAAAATTTATGGATGGGGTGAAATATCCAGTACTTACAGAGAAAAGTATTCGTCTATTAGAAAGGAATCAATATACTTTTAACGTCGATTCGCAATCGAACAAAACAAAAATGAAAAATTGGATTGAGCATTTCTTCGATGTTAAAGTAATAGCTATGAACAGTTATCGCCTCCCTGAAAAAGGAGGAAAGAAAGGGTCAATGATAAAACATCCAATACGTTGTAAACGTATGATTATTACACTTAAAACCGGTGATTCTATTCCACTCTTTTCAGAACAATAAGATTTTCAAATTGAAACTAAATGGCCATCCGTTCATATAGAATTTTAACTCCGGACACACGCAATAGATCCATATCAGATTTCGATGGAAGAGTGCAGTTTGACCCGCAGAAGAAATTGACCTCTGGACAGCATCATTGTGGGAAAGGTCGTAATGGGAGAGGAATTATTACCGCAAGACACAGGGGCGGAGGTCACAAGCGTTTGTATCGTCAAATTGATTCTCGACGGGATAAGGAAAACATATCGGGAGAAATTGTAACCATAGAATACGACCCTAATAGAAGTGCATACATTTGCAAGGTACACTACAAGAATGGTGATAAGATGTATATTCTGCATCCTAGAGGGGTCATGATTGGAGATACTATTCTTTCTGGTCCAAAAGCTCCTATATCAATAGGAAATGCCCTACCTCTGAGTGCGGTTTGAATTATTAATTAACGTGATCGGAAGCAACCGATTGGGTTTACAGCGAAACCTATAAATCTATCACTGATCCAACTAGGATACTTTTACGGGACGAACCCCAAAGGGAAACTGAGGATAAATGACAGCAGGTGATTGGATTCAAAAATTGTTCATATCGGATCATTGGTTCCGAAGATATGATAATATGGAGAGGACCAGATTGTTTGTCCGAAGCATGAAAAAAATGGGAGGCACCCTCGAAAAAGACAAGTTACTCACATTTGATCTGATGGTCAGAGGCAGATTCGGAGCTGGACAGTGGTAATAATTCCCAAAAGGAAAAGATGGGTAGAGGACAAAAAGTTGAAAGAGAGAGAAGAGAAAAAGATGTTTAATATGCCTCCTACGTTATCCATAACATACGAAAGTATTAGCGTAATTTGATAAAGTCATTCATTCTGAATGCTACATAAAGAATATAAGCCAGATGATGGAATAGAGAGACTTAGGATGTAGAGAATCGGGACATAGAGAATACAATAGATGCCCTTTCTCATCTCGATTCTATTTAATAGATATATGTGACATCTCATATACATCCAGAAAGCTGTATGCCCTGAGAGAGGCTTGTACAGTTTGGGAAGGGATTTGAATTCATCGGAATAAGAGTCTACTTCAACCAATATGCCCTTAGGCACGGCTATACATAACATAGAAATAACACTTGGAAAAGGTGGACAATTAGCTAGAGCGGCAGGTGCTGTAGCAGAACTGATCGCAAAAGAAGATCGATCGGCCACATTAAGATTACCATCTGGAGAAGTTCGTTTAATATCTGAGAACTGCTCAGCAACAATTGGACAAGTGGGTAATATCAATGCAAAGAATAGAAGTTTCGGTAAAGCTGGAGCTAAACGTTGGTTGGGTAAGCGTTCTGAGGTAAGAGGAGTAGCTATGAACCCTGTAGACCATCCTCATGGAGGTGGGGAAGGAAGAACCCCAATTGGCAGAAAAAAACCCGTGACCCCCTGGGGCTATAGTGCGCTTGGAAAGAAAAGTCGGAAGAGGAATAGATACAGTGATGCTTCAATCCTTCGTCGACGTGAGTAAGAATGGTTGGATACCCATAAATAAAAAACAAAAAAAAGAGGGAATAAAGGTAATTGATGATGGCACGTTCACTGAAAAAAAATCCTTTTGTGGCTAATCATTTATTGAGGAAAATTAAAAATCTAAACATAAAGGAAGAAAAGAAGATAATAGTGACCTGGTCCCGGGCATCTGTCATTGTACCCGCAATGATCGGTCATACAATTGCTGTTCATAATGGGAGGGAACATTTACCTATTTATGTAACAGATCGTATGGTAGACCATAAATTGGGGGAATTTGCACCTACTTTACTTTTTCAGGGACATGCGAGAAACGATAAGAAATCTCGTCGTTAATTGAGAGATACTTGTCATTCATTGGGGAGGGTGAAGTCAATGGGAAATAATAGTTCAGGTCCAAAGATACGAGCTTTGGCAAGAAATATACGTATGTCTGCTCATAAAGCACGTAGAGTCATTAATCAAATTCGTGGTCGTTCATATGGACAAGCACTTATGATACTGGAACTGATGCCTTATGGGGCCTGTTATCCCATATCACAATTAATTCATTCTGCGGCGGCGAATGCAAATCACAATATGGGTTTGAACAAAGCCAATTTACTCGTCGGTAGAGTTGAAGTGAATGAGGGTGCTGTTTTCAAAAGGGTTCAACCTAGAGCTCAGGGACGTGGTTATCCAATACAGAAACCCACTTGTCATATAACTATTGTATTGGAAGAAATCTCCAGATCGAATGATCCGATTATGTCAATAGAATCCCGAGAAAGAGGATAGGTATGGCACAGAAAATAAATCCACTTGGTTTTAGACTGGGTGTAACCCAAAATGATCGTTCCCATTGGTTCGCACAACAAAGGAATTATTCCAAAGATCTCCGAGAAGATCAGAAAATACGTACTTGCATTGAAAACTATGTACGAACACATATGAAGAGCTCCTCAAATTATGGAGGAATTGCACGTGTAGAGATTAGCAGAAAGATCGATTTGATTCAGGTAAAAATCTATATTGGATTTCCCAACTTGTTGTTAATAGAAGGTAGGGGTCAAGGAATTGAAAAATTAAGAAACGATGTACTAAATATGCTCGATTCTGTGGACCGAAAACTTCACATTGCCATAGAAAAAGTTGCGAAACCCTATAGAAAACCTAATATTCTTGCGGAGTATATTGCCCTACAACTAGAGAATAGAGTTCCATTCAGAAAAACAATGAAGAAAGCTATTGAACTGGCTGAACGGGAAGATGTAGAAGGTATTCAGATCCAAATCGCAGGACGTCTCGACGGAAAGGAAATTGCCCGGGTCGAATGGGACAGGGGAGGTAGGGTTCCCCTACAGACAATTCGAGCTAGGATTGATTATTGTTATTATCCGGTTCAAACCATCTATGGAGTTTTAGGGATCAAAATTTGGATTTTAGAGGATTAGGAATAATTGGTCTTTTTCCTAATATGCCCGATCATGGATCATCAATTCTATCAGATCGAATAGAAATTAGATTTACCATTTTGGAACCGTGCTATGCTTAGTGTGCGACTCGTTGGAATCGAGCTTTTCATTCTTTTCCGGAGTTATGGAGAACTCGAAATAAGAACGGATTGGTCCCTGGTATAAAAAAACTAGAGACTAACTCATTGCTTCATATTGCCAAGATCCAATAACTATGGGTATATACACCTCGTAAAGACTTTCTTCCACGAAAGATAAAAATCTCATTTTTTTCTTTCGTGAAGCGAGAAAGGTGTTTGGTAATGCGGAAAAAGAAAAAAAAAGGAGAAATGAAATCTTCTCCCAATATTGTATGGTTCATTAATTACTCTCCGAAAAGCAGTGTGATAAAGCATAAGAATCATCCTGACTCATTCAAGCAAGATTGAAGGGATTCAGTTTATGAAGGAGAAAGAGCTTCGGGTCGATGGAAACTAAGGAAATTGATTCCGTAACAGATGAAAAGAAAGCTCCATTGCGGAGGGAAGACCTGGGCATTTAGATAGAAGCTATGGAACGATGGAACCTATGACTGCATAAGATCATATAGGAATCTTAATCATTCATTGGATAGGATGGCGAAATAAACCGAAAACGAATTAATCTAATTGGAGTCTCTGAGTAAGTCGACCCCATGGAGCAAATACCGGAAGAGTCAATATTCGCCTGTGAAATTATTTCTTAAGAGTCTCATTGGATTGAAAGAAAGAGTTTTTCGTCCCGTAAATTAGATTCTATCTATGATATGCATAATGCGTAGATATAGACTCATTTATATATATAACTAATAACTAACTACATATTGTCCAATTTGACATAGATTCTTCACAAGGAGCCGGATGAGAAGAAACTTTCATGTCCGGTTCTGGATTAGAGATGGGATCAAAATACTATAAACCATCGACTATAACCCAAAAAGAACAAAATTTCGTAAACAACATAGGGGAAGAATGAAAGGAGTATCTTATCGCGGCAATCGTATTTGTTTCGGTAGATTCGCTCTTCAAGCACTTGAACCGGCTTGGATCACATCTGGGCAGATAGAAGCCGGACGAAGAACGATTACTCGTTATGCCCGTCGTGGCGGAAAAATATGGATACGTATATTTCCCGACAAACCTATTACAATGAGACCTGCGGAAACACGTATGGGTTCCGGGAAAGGATCTCCCGAATATTGGGTATCTGTCATCAGACCAGGTCGAATACTTTATGAAATGGGCGGAGTATCCGAAACCGTCGCTAGAGCAGCTGCTAGAATAGCTGCATACAAAATGCCTATACGTACTCAATTTGTTACTATTTAACGCATACAGAATGAAAGAGCTATTTCTGGTGGAAGAAGATTATTAGTTCGTAAGAACTCTTCCTTTTCTTCTCTTTTTTTTTTTTTCATGTTATCCGCCGAGGTAACAAATATTTTGGAGGAAAAATGATTCAGTCTCAAACTTATTTGAATATAGCGGATAACAGTGGAGCCCGAAAAATAATGTGTATTCGAGTTCTAGGAGCAAGTAATCGTAAATGCGCTCATATAGGTGATGTTATCATTGCTATAATTAAAGAAGCAGTACCTAACATGCCCCTGGAAAAATCAGAAGTAGTTAGAGCCGTAGTTATACGCACCTGTAAAGAACTTGAACGTGACAATGGAATGATGATACGATCTGATGATAATGCAGCAGTTGTCATTGATCAGGAAGGAAATCCAAAAGGAACTCGAGTTTTTGGTCCGGTTGCTCAGGAATTGAGACAATTGAATTTCACGAAAATAGTTTCATTGGCTCCCGAAGTCTTATAAGTACTGATAGATCTTGTACAGATCTTCTACTGATAGTTCATCAAATGGTATATTGATCAATTCATTGCATCTCAGGCATATTCCTCGAAGAAAATAGAACATGCCTTTTATATCGAGACCAGGAATTCCTAAGAATTCGTTCGTCATGGGTAACGATACTATTGCCAATCTAATTACTTCTATAAGAAACGCCGACATGGTAGGAAAAGGAACGGTTCGAGTAACAGCTACTAATATTACCAAGAACATCGGAAGGATCCTTTTACGAGAAGGTTTTATAGAAGATGTTAGGGAACATCAGGAAGGCCAAAAATCTTTTTTGATATCGACTTCAAAATATCGGAGAAGGAAGGAAAGGACATATATAACCACGTTAAAGCGTACCAGCAAACCTGGTTCGAGGATTTATTCCAATTATCGAGAAATTCCAAAAGTTCTAGGTGGAATGGGGATCGTAATTCTTTCTACTTCACAAGGAATTTTGACGGATCGAGAAGCTCGACAGAAAAAAATTGGAGGAGAAATATTATGTTATGTCTGGTAATTTATCTCAATTTTGTCCAAAAATATTGATTCTGTAAGATATCCCCATGGTATGAAAAGTCGGAGCAAGTTTGGTTCGAGACACCATTCATCTTCTCATCTTCATCCAAGCACGTTAGTCCATTTTTTTTATCAAAAGAGGAGGAGATTCGATGAACAAACAGAATCTGATCCATGCGGAAGGTTTGGTTACTGAATCACTCCCCAACGGTATGTTTCGAGTTCTGACAGATAATGGATGTCAGATTCTGACTCATATTTCGGGTAGGATTCGACGTAATTCCGTACGAATACTACCAGGAGATAGGGTCAAGGTCGAATTAAGTGCTTATGATTTAAGCAAAGGACGTATAATATATAGACTTAGCAACAAATCTTCAAACGATTGAATCACCTTTTTAACATCTGATGGGGATCGAGAATCATAGATTCAATGGACTCTATTTCTTAGGGAACAAAATGTAATATGAGCAAATTGGAGGGTCACAAATATGAAAATTCGTGCTTCTATTCGTAGAATTTGTGGAAAATGTCGACCAATTCGTAGACGGAAACGAGTTATGATAATTTGTTCCAATCCGAGACATAAGCAAAAACAGGGGTAATCCTCCTCTATATCAATGAACGGATCTAGTAGTAAAATAGATTTCGATATGCATTTTTCGAACTGAACTCATAATGATTAATATGTCAAAAACTACAAGAAAAATTGGTTCACGTAGGAATGAACATCGAGTGCTCAAAGGAGTTATTTACGTTCAAGCAAGTTTTAACAATACCATTGTTACTGTTACAGATGTACGGGGACAAGTTTTTTCTTGGTCTTCTGCCGGTGCCTGTGGATTCAAAGGCACAAGGAGAGGTACACCATTTGCTGCCCAGACTGCAGCAGAAAATGTTATTCGTACATTAATGGATCGGGGTATGGAACGAGTAGAAGTTATGATAAGTGGTCCTGGTCGGGGGAGAGATACAGCATTACGAACCATTCGTAGAAGTGGCATACTATTAAGTTTTGTACGTGACGTAACCCCTATGCCACATAATGGATGTAGACCTCCCAAAAAGAGACGTGTGTAAGAATTGAATGAATTTCAAGAGAAAGAAATGATTTAATAATCTGATCAAATAATCTTGGTATGATTCGAGATGAAATCTCAGTCTCTATTCAGACACTACGATGGAAGTGCATCGAATCCAGAGCATACAGTAAGCGTCTTCATTATGGCCGTTTTGCTCTATCCCCGCTCCGCAAGGGTCGAGCCGATACAATAGGCATCGCAATGCGAAGAGCTTTACTTGGAGAAGTAGAAGGAACATGTATCACACGTGTTACATTGGAGAACATAAAACATGAATATTCCGCGATAATAGGTATTGAAGAATCGGTACATGACATTTTGATGAATTTAAAAGAAATTGTACTTAGAAGTGATTCGTACGGAATTCGAGAAGCTTCTATATATATCGTTGGACCTAGAAATGTAACTGCTCAAGATATCATATTACCACCTTCTGTGAAAATAATTGATACTACACAACATATAGCTAGACTTACTAAATCAATTACTTTTGATATAAGATTACGAATTGAAAAAAATCGCGGATATATTATACATAGTCCAAATAATTATCAGGACGGAATTTTTCCTATAGATGCTGTTTTTATGCCTGTTCGCGATGCGAATTATAGTATTCATTCCTATGGGAGCGGAAATGAAATACGAGAAGTCCTTTTCCTGGAAATATGGACGAATGGGGGGTTAACTCCTAGAGAGGCACTTTACGAAGCTTCTCGAAATTTGATCGACTTCTTTATTCCCTTCCTGCATGGAGAGGAACAGAACATCGATGGGATTAACAATAGAAAAGGGTCTTCTAATATGCCTCCTTTCCCCCTTTTGCACGTATTGACTGATACGGGGGAAACGAAAGAAAAAATAGCATTTCAACATATTTTCATTGACCAATTAGAGTTACCCCCCAGAACCTATAACTGCCTCAGAAGAGCCAATATACATACATTATTGGACCTCTTAAATTACAGTCGAGAAGATCTAATGAGAATGGAACACTTCGGCAAGGAATCTGTCGAACAGGTATTGGAAGTTCTACGAAAACGTTTTGCAATTGATCTACCCAGGAATTAGTTTCAGATTCATTAAATGGTTCCATTCCATCTCTTCATTCATTTCCTTTCCCCAAGTTCTTCTGTAGAGTCATGAAAATAATTTCATTTTGAATCTTTGACATATCTCTATTTCATGGAATATTCGAAAGAAATCTCTGACAATATGGGTAGGGTATATCTAGGGAGATATAATTTGTCTTAAAGCAACTACTCCCTAGATATATGAATAAAAAATGAAGATATTTTTCTATTCGACAGTTGGATCAAATTGGAAAAGACCTAAAGTTAAAGATTCATCAATAGGCAACGCTGCCCCAATACCTAACCAAAGGGCTACTGCAGTACCGATCAAGGATACTGTTGTAGCTACTGGACGACGAAATGGATTCTGAAATTGATTCACATTCTCTAGAAAAGGCACCGTCAATGATCCCGCGGGTACTGAGGCCATTAAAAGGACACCTAATAATTTGTTAGGTACTGTACGAAGTATTTGGAATACGGGGAAAAAATACCATTCGGGCAATATCTCCAAAGGAGTTGCAAATGGATTTGCTGGTTCACCAATCATTGATGGTTCTAGAACCGCTAAACCTATTGTACATGCAATAGTACCTAAAATTACTACTGGAAAAATATATAAAAGATCATTGGGCCAAGCGGGCTCTCCATAATAATTATGTCCCATACCTTTAGCTAATTTAGCCCTTAATACAGGATCATTCAGGTCAGGTTTCTTTGTTATTGGGATAAGTAGATCTCCATGGATCTATCCCCCGAAAGAACCGGACATGCCGATTTTTATCATCCGGCTCGAACAATAACTGGAAGAAGTATATATCACTTCTTTTTTCCCGTGATGGAAGACGGATTGGAAGAATAGGAACTAATAATGTTCATTATCATCCATCATTGGTAATTTTCTTATTCCAGTTAAATGCTCATTACCCAAGTAAGCTCACAAATTCGATCATGATCGATATGCTTTTTGGACCATCTTAGTCCTTGTAATTTGTTTTTATTATCGCGAATAGACCTCAAAAGTTTTTTCGCATACAAGGTATTGACTTGTTATTGATCCGGCCTCTCTCCTTCCTTAGATCCCTTCTTTCACTCCGATAGTTTTTTCCCGTCGAAATGGATGCAAGGAAAATGGATGCATTTTCACACTATGAAAAGGATAAGTAAAGTCATATGATCCAATTATTGATTATATGAAAATATTACCCCATTGACCGGATCTCACGGAGCCCTTCCTGATCCGGATTCGATCATAGAAATAATTCTCTTGGAACGGAAAAAACTGACCGATGCTTTTCCACCCAGGTGCTAAACTTCCTATTTCTGATAAGGAAATTGGGACAGAGACACATTTTCTCATAAATCTTTATGTGGTAGATCGGAGAAAGTATCTGCATGGCCTAATCAATAGTTCAAGTCACACACTCCCATAATCCATCTTCTCCGTCTGAGAATCTACTCCAATTATTTGTTTGTATTGGATTAATAATACTCCAAAATCGAAAGGAGAAATCCGAGGACCATATTTTCTATTTTCTATGGATATTTCCATTTTCTAATAAGAAATATTCCTGGCGATGAGATATTACCATCGTTACTCGGAACAATAAGTTATGAATAGTTATTTTGAATCTATTTTTCCTCTCTATAAAGGACCTGGAATACCCTGCTTACGGATCATTAGAAAATGCATTGGCATAAATACAGCAGTAAGAAGGGGTAATATGAAAGTGTGTAAACTATAAAAACGAGTCAAGGTAGATTGACCCACACTAACACTTCCGCGTAATAACTCTACCAAAGGAGATCCTATTACAGGAATAGCCTCGGGCACACCGGTCACAATTTTCACTGCCCAATAACCAATTTGATCCCAGGGCAAAGAATAACCAGTTACACCGAAAGATACGGTCAGCACACCCAAAATTACACCCGTGACCCAAGTTAATTCACGGGGTTGTTTGAATCCACCTGTGAGATAAACACGGAATACGTGCAGGATCATCATTAGAACCATCATACTTGCCGACCATCGATGGATTGATCGGATTAGCCAACCAAAGTTAACTTCGGTCATTAGGTATTGAACAGAAGCAAAAGCTTCTGTAACGGTTGGACGATAGTAAAAAGTCATAGCAGAACCAGTAGCTACTTGTACTAAAAAACAGGTAAGTGTGATCCCCCCTAGACAATAAAATATATTGACATGAGGAGGAACATATTTACTGGTGATATCATCCGCAATCGCCTGAATCTCGAGACGCTCTTCGAACCAATCATATACTTTATTGAGATAGGTAAACTAAAATTCCCCCTCTGAAAACCGTACATGAGAATTTCTCTTCATACGGCTTAAACAAGAACACACAAATGCTTTTGGACACGAATATCTAAATTGGGGGAAAAGAAAATATCGAGATACTTGATGGTTCGTTGCCTGACCGGCTGGGGAAATGAGGATGGTTCGAAACAATCCAGCATTTCTATTAGAAGACTTTATAGTGCCAAAATTTCAAATAGTGCCAAAATTTCAAGTCGGCTCATCCCTATGATAAATCACTATAGGCCCTTTGAACGATCTTTTACCCTATTCGTGTAATATAAGTTATCTATAAAAGAACTAATATAGACGATCGATAGGAATTATCTTGTCGAGATCTCAATAGATGAATCAATCCAAACCTCAGATTTAGATTATACCCCGATGATTTTCTCAAATCCCCAAAAGGTTTTCTGGGTAATAACCTTTTGATCTTCGCTCACTCAACGAAATATGCTAACTAGGAGAAATCAGATACTAACTATATCATTCTTTGGTCATAATCAGCATAATTATGAAGGGGAATAGATCCTTCAATTTATTATAGGAAATATATCTCTTTCAAATTCTTTATTGGAAGCCTGGTGACGAGGAAATGATAGGTACAAACCATAGTTCAGATCTTCCTGGAACATATCTATAATAGACCTCGTGCTTTAGAGATTCACTATTCTATCAATTAAATATCCAACGAGGTAGGATCATCTTGATGAAGATAACAGATCGGTCTTCTGTACTATAAATCTGGATCAATTTCAACAAGTCGCACACCCATATTCCAAAAATCCTTATAGAAAAGTAATTACACGATCAAACTATTGGAACAAGATAAGCTAAAAACTCAAAACCCCTATTTAGTCTGGGTTTGGATCCCTCAGTTCTTTTTTTTCTTCAAGAGCTCGCCGAACGGATTTTGGAGTTCCTCTAACCCCAACTAACCGGGATCCCATCCAATAAAACGGAAGAATTATAAATCTCCAAGATAATAGATAGGAATACTGCAAATAGAGCCATTGTAAAACCCATAAGAGGAGTAGTTCCCCATCCAGGAGCTACTTTACCATATTCCGAATTAAGCGGTTTTAAGGAACTTCCTACAAGGGTTGGTCTTGGCACGATTTTGGAAGTATCATCAATGGTCTGTGTAGCCATAGAAACTATTGCATTGGTTGAGATCTGTTAACTTTGTTATTATATCGTAAACATACCATGATATTGGGATCACCTAATAATGGAAACTGCAACCTTAGTCGCCATCTCCATATCTTGTTTACTTGTGAGCTTTACTGGTTATGCCCTATACACCGCCTTTGGGCAACCCTCTGAACAACTTAGGGATCCTTTTGAGGATCACGAGGACTAATAGAAAGAATGACCTTCCCCTATAGGGAAGGTCATTCTTTCTTTGATGGGAGAGAAAGAATGAGGATTTGGAGAAGCAAAATTATTTTCCCCCTTTAGTCGGAATTTTGGGTGGTTCTCGGAAGAAAATAGCGAAAAAGATTATCCCTAGGGTCGATACCAACAGGAATGTATAAACCAATGCTTCCATAGATTCGATCGTAATTTACAATTATGGAGATAGCTTTCGTACTAATATTGATTAGAGAAGAGATAGGAGCAATATCATACCACTTGTCTCTTAGTAGTTGGATCTCCCAATTTTTGGAATGCTCCAAATTCTATTCGAGCATCCAAATCCGGGTCGATACCAGCAAAAACATCTCTGAATAGGGTTCTAGCACCATGCCAAATGTGTCCAGAAAAGAAAAGGAGAGCAAATGTAGCATGTCCAAAAGTGAACCAACCCCTTGGACTAGTACGAAAAACACCATCGGATTTTAGAGTAGCACGATCTAATTCAAAAATTTCACCTAATTGAGCGCGTCTAGCATATTTTTTCACTATAGCAGGATCACCAAAACTAACCCTGTCAAGTCCACCACCATAGAACTCAACAGTTACACCTACTTGTTCAACACTATACTTTGATTCTGCCCTTCTAAAAGGAACATCGGCTTTCACAATTCCTTCTTTGTCTACCAGAACTACTGGAAATGTTTCGAAAAAGGTAGGCATACGACGTACAAAAAGTTCATTTCCCTCCTTATCTTTGAAGATAGGGTGTCCTAACCAACCAACAGCTATTCCATCTCCATTGTCCATTGCACCTGCTCTGAATAACCCCCCCTTAGCTGGATTATTACCAATGTAATCATAAAAAGCGAGTTTCTCGGGAATTTTTGACCAAGCTTCCGATAGGCTCAAATTTTCGGCCAGACCGGCACGAACCCGTCGATCTATTTCTTGTTGGAAGTATCCTTGATCCCACTGGTAACGAGTGGGACCAAATAATTCGACCGGAGTAGTTGCGGATCCATACCACATGGTTCCGGCAACAACGAAAGCTGCAAAAAAGACAGCAGCAATACTGCTGGATAGGACCGTTTCAATATTCCCCATGCGTAATCCTATATATAAACGTTGGGGAGGACGAACACTGAGATGGAATAGACCTGCTAATATACCCAATATACCTGCTGCAATATGATGAGAAGCTATTCCTCCCGGAACAAAAGGATCAAAACCTTCAGCTCCCCATGCTGGATCCACTGGTTGTATTTTTCCAGTTAGTCCATAAGGATCAGACACCCATATCCCAGGACCATACAAACCCGTTACATGAAACGCTCCAAATCCGAAACAAGCTACTCCTGAAAGGAATAAATGAATTCCAAATATTTTGGGCAAATCTAAACAAAGTTTTCCCGTACGTTCATCACAGAATAGTTCCAGATCCCAATATACCCAATGCCAGATAGCTGCCAAAAAGCACAGGCCAGAAAACATGATATGTGCCCCGGCCACACCTTCATAACTCCAAATACCAGGATTAATTACAGTTTCTCCGGTGATGCTCCATCCACTCCATGAATTCTTTATTCCCAAACGAGTCATAAAAGGTATAACGAACATACCTTGTCTCCACATTGGATCAAGAACAGGATCGGATGGATCAAAAACTGCTAATTCGTACAAAGCCATTGAACCGGCCCAACCAGCAACTAGAGCTGTATGCATTATATGTACAGCAATTAACCGGCCAGGATCATTCAATACGACGGTATGAACGCGATACCAAGGCAAACCCATGAAAACACCCCTTTATCGGAAAAAGTAGACACTATGTAACTTTCTCACATTGGATTGGAATAGATCATGCTATCGAGCTAGACCTCCGGATCATCTCGAAGGTGAACATCTATTAACTTGGACATTGCTAATGATGGAACAGGTTCGAAACAATTCTGTTCATACATAATAGCAGGGAGAAGCAAATAATACATAATAGCAGGGAGAAGCAAAGATATTTTATCGTTTGTATGTACCAATACACAATGTGGGGATTGGTCCCATTTATACAGAGAAAACGCATAAATACTTGTTCATTATTCCAGGAACCTGCGAAAAAAAGAGGAAACTAGATCTCCCTATTCATCCTTCTGTTCGTCCATGAACGATATCTCCTTTCCTTCCAATTTATGGATCAGGTGGGATATACTTTCTAATAAACACGTACCAGAAGTTCGTTTACATAGTAGTGATATTTTTCATTTCTCTTTTTATCTTTGGATTTCTATCGAACGATCCAGGACGTAATCCCGGACGTAAAGAATAGTCGAAAAAGTATCTAGCTTTTTCGTTCCGTAGAAAGATCCGGAGTTATCCGTTTTCAGGATCAATAGTGACCGAACGGAGAGAGAGGGATTCGAACCCTCGGTACGGATGATCCGTACTACGGATTAGCAATCCGCCGCTTTGGTCCGCTCAGCCATCTCTCCAAAATGGAATGTAACAAAATGAATGGTGGAGTGAGGATGTATACCATAGCATGCATGTATTGTCGATACAATCCGTACATGCTACGGATTGTATAGACAATACATGCAATGAATATAGCAATTATTCAGACGGATGGAAGGATTCGAACCTCCGAATCGTTAAAAATAAAGAATCAATCATACAGCGCTTTACCTAATCTGAACGCTAAAAAACCTGCTGTAAAAGCAAGAACAAAGGCTATCAAAAATTTGATTTCTAATATCATACATACCCTCTCCAATTTTTTTGAATTAATTAGTTACACGGAACGGATTAGTCCATTTATTTCTATCTAGTTTCAAAACCTAGATATTGAAATACATTCATTAATAGGCTCTCTATCTATTTGATGTATTTTTGTAAATGTTACTCAACGCTATTGTAATGTTACTCAAGGCTATTGTAAAGATATTAGTTGTTCAAGGCTAAGGCTATTGTTTCCTAATTGAAACTACACAGATGGAGAAGGAGAAGAGAAAATAGAAGTGTGAAAAGTGATTGATCCCGACAACATTTTATTCATACATCCATCAAGTCGATGGTATCATAGGGGTGAAAGAAAACGAAATGAATCTAGAGGTTATTGCACAGCTCACTGTTCTGACTCTGATGGTTGTATCAGGTCCATTAGTAATTGTTTTATCAGCAGTTCGCAAAGGTAATCTATAATTACAATGAGCCATCTCCAGGAATGAAATACTATTTACCCAAGTATTGAATCTCCGGGGATGGAGATTCATGTAATGATGAAAACGAGGTAATTATTGATAGAAACTTTCAATGGAGGTTGATAACTCCTCATCTTCCTATTGGTTGGACAAAAGATCGATCCGTATGTTACAATCGGATCGTGGCGGGTATAGTTTAGTGGTAAAAGTGTGATTCGTTACATTATCAACTCGAATAGTTGAAGGATCTTTTACATGGATCTCTGATCCATCTAGAACTCTATTTCCAGATAGGTTAAAAACCTCCCCTATGAATACCATGGTTCAGGAATAGCATACCTTCTCGTAATCTGGATCTGAAATGATGAAAGAGAAACACATTTTTGGTTCCAAGATAGCGACACAGAATGTTTTAAAGGTTCGAGAAATCTTTCCAATTAGAGAAATCACAGATCTATGGGGATCCAAAGATATTTTTCATCGTGACTAAACCTTCAACTTATGGATGGAAGGACCCCAGGTTGAGGCCGAATAGCTATAGAACGATGACTTTGGTTTACTTGAGTTATCGGCATTTTGTTCGAGCTCGGTGGAATTTGTTCTCCTGGGGATCGGAATCAGTAGAAATAGGGAACGAAGTAATTAGAAAGATTTGTGATTATTTGAAACTTTTCAAATTTCTCTTTCTATAGGGATCATCTAGAAAGTGAGTAAGTATTCTACGATTCGGGGCCCTTCACTACAAAAAAAAGATAGAAGGGGAGAAAAGAGAAGAAACTGACATAGATGCTATGGGTACGATAATAAATTAGGGTTTTATTAGAAAAGAGAAAAAAAAAAAAAAAGAAGGATAAAAAAATGAAAATCTCCTTTCACAAAGATTTTATATAAATACTCTGTTTCTTCCCTCATACCTCTATCCCCCATGAAGGAGCCGAATGACATGAAATTATCATGTTCGGTTCTGAATTAGAGGCATTGAATAATCAATGTCGACTATAACCCCTAGCCTTCCAAGCTAACGATGCGGGTTCGATTCCCGCTACCCGCTAACGGATATCTACCTATTATATATCTATCTATATAGATATAATAGGTAGATATAAAGTGATTAAGTATATAACATAATTTCACAATTTATTCGAAATCTGTTTTCCGTTTCAATGTGAAATAGATTCTATTCTTTTCCTATCCTAATTTCATTGTGAATAAAAAGGTGGATCGGGATATGCCAAAGAGAGTGAAAATAAAAAAAAAAGGAAGAGAAAAAGAAAGAGCGTCCATCGTCTAATGGATAGGACAGAGGTCTTCTAAACCTTCAGTATAGGTTCAAATCCTATTGGACGTAATACTCTTCAATTGTTCCAAATTGTTGTGCAATATATTGGAACAAATTCTTAAGCTCTTTTTCCTGTTCCGAATGTCCCACCAAATTATGAAATATTCATTTTTGTTCTTGAAGTAAAAAAAGTTCAGTATGTTCCTTAAGAGCCTCTTCCAGAAGGGCTTGTGCTTCTTCCGTAAATGTACCAGTAGAACGTATAATTTCTCCAAACTGAGGTTTATTCTTTATCAAATACTCGCGTAACTGAACGAGAAATTTTCTCACCTGTGCTATCTCTAATATATCTAGGTATCCATTCGTTCCGGTATAAATAGTAGCTATTTGTTCTTCTACTTTCAAAGGAGCCGCCTGAGATTGTTTGAGCAACTCACGTAATCGTTGACCCCTTGCCAACTGATCTTGAGTAGCTTTATCAAGATCGGAAGCAAATTGTGCAAAGGCTTCCAACTCTGCAAATTGAGCTAACTCTAATTTCAATTTTCCAGCTACCTTTTTCATAGCTTTTATCTGAGCCGCGGATCCTACTCTAGATACGGAAATACCCACATTAATAGCGGGTCGGATCCCGGCATTGAATAGATCAGCTGATAAAAATATTTGTCCATCGGTAATTGAAATTGCATTAGTGGGAATATAAGCTGAAACATCTCCAGCTTGAGTCTCAACTATTGGTAGAGCCGTAACACTCCCCTCACCTAACTGGGAACTTAATTTAGCTGCTCTTTCCAAGAGACGGGAATGCAAATAGAAAACATCTCCCGGATAAGCTTCTCGGCCAGGTGGTCTTCTTAATAGAAGAGACATTTGTCGATAAGCTTGTGCCTGTTTGGAGAGATCATCATAAATTATTGAAGTATGTTGTTTCTTATACATGAAGTATTCAGCCAAAGCTGCCCCTGTATAAGGAGCGAGATATTGTAATGTAGCGGAAGAATCCGCAGTTTCCGCTACCACAATGGTATATTCCATTGCGCCACGTTCTTGAAATGTATTAACTACCTGAGCCACGGAAGAAGCTTTTTGACCAATTGCTACATAGACACAGATTACATTTTGACTCTTTTGATTAGGAATAGTATCTGTAGCTACTGCTGTCTTGCCGGTCTGTCTGTCCCCAATAATTAATTCTCGCTGACCACGTCCTATAGGAATCATAGAATCAATAGCAATAAGTCCCGTTTGAAGGGGTTCATATACGGAACGTCTTGATATAATACCTGGAGCGGGAGATTCAATCAGTCGAAATTCGGAAGCTGAAATTTGACCCTTGCCATCAATGGGTTGGGCTAGAGCATTTACAACACGACCCAAATACGCATCACTTACTGGTACCTGAGCAATTTTTCCCGTTGCTCTCACGGAGCTGCCTTCTTGTATCATCAAGCCATCACCCATTAATACAGCTCCAACATTATCCGATCCCAAATTTAGGGCAAGGCCTATTGTACCATCTCCAAATTCCAATAATTCCCCTGCCATTACTTCATCAAGACCATGAATACGAGCAATGCCATCTCCTACTTGAAGTACGGTGCCAAGATTACCAACTCTTACTTCGTTATTATATTGTTCGATCTGTTTCCGTATAATACTACTAATTTCGTCGAGTCGAATATTTCCCATTAGCACTCATTAATTATCTGTTGAGAAATAGGACCTATAACAACTAATCATTTGTGTTCATCATGGCTCTAAGCAGGCCAATATTGTGATCGATCGTACGTAAATGTAACTCAGTATTCAAACGACTATTCAAAGTTCCTATAGCTCTTCGTAAAGCTTGGCGAGAAACTTGTTGTCGGATCTGGTCAATTGCTCTTTGCTGTTCGGCGTAAACCGTCTCATTCTTTGGATCCTCTAATTGTTCCAAATTCTCAGAAGCAACTTTGATGAGATCCTCTTTCTCTCGTTCTATCTGGGAGTCTCCATTTACCCGGATTTCGTCCGCTATCCTTTCCACTTCCCTTAAGCGAACCCGAGCTTTCTCGAGCTGATCGATAGCTACTTTACATAGTTCTTCCGAATTCTGAATAGTACTCAATATTTTCTGTTTACGGTTATCTAATAGATTACTTAATGAAAGTAGATTATCTATTCACAAATTTCATGAATTCATAATCTCTTCCCAAACCGAACACGAATCTTTCGATTCATTCGGCTCTCCTGCTCAGTTCTTTTTTTATTCCCCAGGAACATATACGTTCCCTTCCCTCATCAACACCAAGCCTGCCCTTTCCGTTCCGTTTACGGAAAATTAGAATCAATCTATAAAAGACCGAGATCTCCGAAGGGCTCTTCCGGCAAAAGGGATTTGCAATTATCAATAAAGTTGTTCTTTTTGTTGTCGTTTCCCCTTTTCTCTCCTTTTCTTCCCCCATGAAATTTGAATCAACATGAAATTTGAATCAATACGTTCCGTTCAACCAATTCATTTGTGCCTCCTCCTTTTTGTTCTATCGAATAATTTCCCTTCTGTGTAGGTCGTCGGTTCAGCATTGGAACTAAATTTGGATGGGAGATTGGGACTATTTTTCAGTAAATGGATTATTCCATTGATATGAATGTTATATATCGGATCAATCTCCAACTATGCCTTTGAATACATCTCATCTTGACACAGCGGTGGAAAGAGTACCCAGTTAGTTGTGCTTAGACTTCAAGCAGTTCAGCTTTAACCATTCTAATGGTCCTCTCTCATTGGTTGGTTGGTATAAACTAAGAGTTCATTTCCCAATCAATTACGAAATGCTATAGTTCTTCGCTATTCCCTGTTCGGAAGTAATTCGTTGAGATCATGCACTTTTCTATCTCCAAACTCCAAAGTGCAGCTGGTTGGGCCCAGCCATATTATTCGAATATACAACTCGCACACACTCCCTTTCCAAAATAGATTAGTACACTAAGCACCACACTTGGATTTATTATATTTGTTTCTAAAATATTGGTATTTGACCCGAAACCCCCAGCAGAAGGCCAATAACTCAAGGAAATGAAAGGATCAATTACATTTTTCATACGCTCTCCCCTCATAGATAAGGATATGTTCTACAGAATTTTGTTCTTTTCTTATTTGATCCTATCTATCTAGTTCTGGATAAGAATATTTGGGATACTTAGTCCCAGGTCTCATATAAGGATAAAAAAAAAAAATGCTTGCCCTATCCACTCCCTTACCTGCCGCACGCGTCATTAATCTTTGTGACCGAAGTATAGGTACAGGAAGAAAGACAATAATTCATTTGCTAATTATTCGGATCAACCCTTCCCCTAAAAGATCAACTGAACAATGTTTTCAGGATCAAACAAAGGGATTCGCAAATAGAAGTGCTAGGGCCACAACTAGTCCATAAATAGTTAAAGCTTCCATAAAAGCTAAACTTAGCAGTAAGGTACCTCGTATTTTACCTTCCGCTTCTGGTTGTCTCGCAATACCTTCTACAGCTTGGCCCGCAGCAGTGCCCTGACCAACGCCGGGTCCAATAGAAGCAAGCCCTACAGATAATCCAGCAGCAATAACGGAAGCAGCAGAAATTAAGGGATCCATGGTAATCTCCTCTTACTAAGGTTGGGAAATAGTTGATAATACGACAGTTTCATCTATTGATTGTTCACCAATAGTGAAATTATGGAACGATTTCTTCCGAAAACTAAGAACCCAAAAGAAAGATTTAGGTATCAAAATATCAACGAATAACGAAATCTATTATTCCCTATGAAGATATTTATTCATGAAAATATTTATTCTTCATAATATTTGAAATACAGATTCCATTTTATTGAACATATGAATTCTTATCACGGAGAGAGAATAGACTGTGTAAAAGCCTATAAGTAATTATATATCACATCTATAGATGATATATTAATCCATACAATAAGGCTTTTAATCGATATAAATGGATTAATATATGAAACAAACTATATACAAAGTAAACATGTTAAAAAATCCTCCCCTTACTAGGAACAAAAATTGAATCGTTCTACGCCGAGGTACATTTTTTACTCAACCAACTCCGATTAGTGAACCTGTTCGATCCTATTTTCTTTCATATCTCTATACAAATGGACCAATCTGATCCACTCTATCTGGAGATCTAATGGACGGAATTAGTAGTTAACTGATCCTAAATCTTCTTACCAAACTTTTGTTACTAAGAATTTCGATTTGCTCCTACCATACATATAAAATCATAAGTTGGTACGATACTTAGAAAATATTCTGTCTGATTGGACAGTTATTTAGTGGTTTAATGATGACCCTCCATGGATTCACCTATATAAGCTGCGGCTAGAGTTGCAAAGATCAGAGCTTGAATACCGCTCGTAAATAATCCCAGGAACATTACAGGTATAGGAACTACTAAAGGTACCAGAGAAACAGGAACGGCAACTACCAATTCGTCGGCTAATATATTTCCAAAAAGTCGAAAACTAAGTGATAAAGGTTTTGTAAAATCCTCTAAGATGTTAATTGGTAAAAGTATTGGGGTTGGTTGAATATATTTACCAAAATAACCTAACCCCTTCTTTGCAAGACCTGCGTAGAAATATGCTATTGACGTAAGCGAAGCTAGAGCAACCGTAGTATTAATATCATTTGTAGGTGCAGCTAACTCCCCTTGAGGTAATTTTAGAATTCCCCAAGGAAGAAGAGCACCTGACCAGTTAGAAACAAAGATAAATAGAAACATAGTTCCAATAAAGGAAACCCAAGGACCATATTCTTCCTCCCCAATCTGAGTTCTGGTCAAGTCCCGAATAAATTCGAGAATATATTCAACAAAATTTTGACCACCGGTAGGAATGGTTTGTGGATCTCGAACAGCTATGGTAGCTGAACCTGATAAGACAGCAATTACAACCCAAGAAGTTATAAGTACCTGTGCATGAACTTGAAACCCCCCTATTTGCCAATAAAAATGTTGACCCACCTCCACACCGGATATCTCATAGATATTATTCAGTGTGCTAATAGGAGATTGTACGATATCCATATCCATATTACCCCCTTGTAAAGATTAACTTAAAGAAGAAAAGAAATGATTTTTGTCGAATGAGGGATTCCTCAATTATTTCACTCTCATCATAATTTTTGGTGCCACGAGATAATAAAATGGTTATTCCATTAATAATATTTTTCGATTTGGAGCAGCCAACCAAACCAATAAATGAAATTCGCTCTTACGAGATCTTAGATGGAATAGCAGCCAACTCAGTAAATCCTCAGGTCCCCCCCTTTTTTTTCTATTTTATTATTATTATTACTAATTAACTATCTATTAGCCCTTCATATGGCTATAATGACCTTAATGACCTTCCTTCGCAAATTGCTGACGTTGATCTGTTCAGGATCAATTGGATTGAAGCTATACCATCATCATTGGCTGGAATTGGGATATCTACGAGATCTGGATCACAATCTGTATCAACTAAGCAAATTGTCGGAATACCCAAAGTTCTACATTCCCCAAGAGCAATGGATTCTTCTTGTTGATTAGTAATTATTGCAATATCGGGTAAGCTCGTCATGTATCTAATTCCACCTAGATATTTCTGTAATTGGTCCAATTGTCTCTTGAGCATTGCTGCTTCTTTCTTTGGAAGTTGATTTAATCGTCCCGTATCTTGTTCTTTTTTTAAATCCTTGAACTTCTGAGGTCTCGTCTCTGTAGTAGACCAATTAGTTAACATACCACCAAGCCATTTTCTATTTACATAATGACATCGAGCTTCTGTAGCAGCTGATGCTACTAAATCAGCTGCTTGATATTTCGTACCGATTATCAGGAATTGTTTTCCCCTACCTGCTATATCAAACGCCAAATCACAGGCTTCTGATAAAGAACGAGCAGTTTTAGCTAGATTAATAATATGAGTATCTCTACGCTCTGTAAAAATGTAAGGTGCCATCTTAGGATTCCATTTCCTAGTTTTATGCCCTAAATGAACTCTTGCTTCCATCATCTCTTCCAAATCAATGTTCCAATATCTTTTTCTCATTCTCGTTCGCTTTCCTCCCCAAAATAACGAAATAACATGGACTGTAATATCTAATTATTCCAACGGAATCGATTACATCTCAAAGATTGCCTATCTGTCTAGTACGTGGTACAAACGTTCTCACTCATAGAATATTTTCTATTTTTCTATTATATTATAGAATTAATATTCATGAACATAAAAATGAATCTCTTTATAAAGACTATTTCTCAAGGCTATTTTAATGGCTGTTTCAATATATTGTGAGAATTTTCTTGAATGGAAAAAAAAGATACTTTGTCATGATGAAATAAAATATCTTTCACTTTGTTGCTAAATAGATTCCTATTCCCCATTCTTGGATCCATTCCGTTCCGTTTCCCTGAACGGCGAATATGCTGTCCAGTACCGGCAGGTATAATCCCCCCGAGAATAACATTTTCCTTCAAGCCTTTCAACCAATCGATACGACCTTGTAGAGCAGCTTTAGCTAAGACCCGAGCAGTTTCCTGGAAACTCGCTTCGGATATAAAACTTTGAGTATTCAGAGATGCCCTTGTTATTCCCAATAACATAGTTTGATAGTAGATTGCCTCTTCCAGAGCACGATTCATTCTCTGTGCTCGTGATAATCCAATGAGTTCCCCGGGTGAAAAAACATTAGCTGTTCCATCTTCTGAAATTAATACTTTCGACGTCATTTGGCGTACAATAATCTCTATATGCTTATCACAAATTCGTACCCCTTGGGATCGGTAAACCTTTTGAATCTGATTGACTAAATGAGTCTGACTTTGTTCCATAGTAATCCTAGCACTAATGAATAACCCCCAAAGACTTCCAAGAAATCTTGTCATATCCCCGGTCCAATTTTCAAAACTTTCTTTCAGATTCATCGATATTGAATTATTCAAACGGGCTTCTGACAATTGTTCAACTTTAGGAAGACCTTGAATTATATCACTGGATTTGAACCTTTCATATATCAATGTTATCAATGTATCTCCTTTGTCAAGAATTTCTCCATAATGACCATGAACAGTCGCTTTTCGAGTAGCCAAATAGGGTTTAGCTGATCTAATGACTAAAGATTCCTCATCAACTGCTATAATTTGACCAGATTCGGGGAGTGGTTCATGTTCGGATATACATACACTTTCAGGCATAAATTGTCCAGGACTAACTACTGGAAATGTTCTTTCGCAGAATTCGGATGGAGAATAGCACCAATTTGGACCCAAGAGATTGGAGATGATGTTCCTGCACGGATCGAAATGAGAAATTCTCGTATTTTCGTCCATAAAATAGTATTTAGGTACTTGAAAAGTATTTAAAGAATTGTGGAAAATGGAATGTTTCTTTGACAATACTTTTTTATAAGTTAGAAAATGGGAGGATGGGAAACGGTTGGTGATACTATGTAAATGACCCAAAAGACCCGAAAATTCAATGATTTTTTTTCTCATAGGATCCTCTCTATTTGACTTATTTACCGTATCATAACATTTGAAATCATTGAATAGAACGATTCGAAAACAGTCGGATGGTGACAGAACCATAAAAGATCCACTGTCTTCCCCCCCATTAGATAATGAACAAATAGTTCCTTGATGCTTACTAATTAATTGACTCTCCCCATTGGAAGAGAAAAGATTAGTGTGGTACAATTTGTTATGGAACATCAAATTTGAACTTGCTTGATTGTCCCTTCTCCCCATGAAAAAAAGGGGGTATTTCATCAAGCTAATTTGGATCATATTGCTCACGATCTTATTTGTTTTTACTGAAGTAAGAGAAGCATAAGCTCCAGATTCTATAGAATCTATTTGTTCCCAATCAAATCCTAGACAAGTTTGAACCAATGGAATACTTGTGTCACTCATTACTTGGATTCGTTCACCATCTTCTTCGTACGAAATAGAATTGCTAACTTGAATCTGCAAGTTGTCCCCTTCCCTCGATAAATCTAGGGAAAGGGAAAAGGGTGTTGTCATATCTGGCCCATCAGGTATTCCATATTCTACGTTAGAATATCCAAAAATGGAATTTCTCTGTAGAATACCACTTTTGGGTATTCTAAGAATCGCATCAGGACAAGGTATTCTTCTTTTTCCCCATTCTTTATCAAACTGCAACGGGACGATGAATCGATTCATTTGTTTTTTCCCCTTAATATTGTAATTCTTAGGGGAAAAGGTGACATAAATAGAGTCTTGATGCTCGTTGGATATGGTCCGATCAGTTTCTGAATAACTGAAGATTTTTTCTTCCTTCCCATAGCAGTTTGAGTCACCCGATCTATGTTCCACTTGATCCACGTAAGAATCGGAAAGTGATTGATGTTTGGCAACAAAAAGTTGAACATCTACTTGATCCTGATGCTTATTAAATGGGAAGGGTACTACACCGGATCCGTATATACCTCCTGATAATATCCATAAATAACCCGTCCTGAGTATAGAATGAACATTACCATGTACATATTCAGGTGCATGACACACATTGGTACTCCAGTGCATTTCTCCTTCTAGGTCAGAATATATATTTTTGCGAACTTTCTCCTTGAAGGAAGATGTTCTAGCACGAACCTCGGCAATAATTTGTTCCGATTCCACATATTGATCATTCTGAACCAAAAGCAAACTTTGTGGTGGAATGGTTAAGTTCTGTACTTGATCCTTACCATCAATAGTGATGGATAAGTTATTATGACATAGATAAGCAGGATGTCCATTACATGTACGTGTAGGATAAACCAAATTCTCATTGAATTCAATCTTTCCATTGAAAGGGGCTCGTACATGTTCTGCAATATCACCAGTAAATACCCCCCCGGTATGAAAAGTCCTTAGTGTTAGTTGAGTTCCTGGTTCCCCAATGGATTGGCCCGCAATAATACCTACCGCTTCTCCTAATTCGATCAAGTGATTGTGAGTAGTACTCCGACCATAACATAATTGACAAATCCGAGATATACTCTTGCAAGTAAAGGGAGTTCGTATATATATTGATTGTGTTCGAAGATTTATTAATTGATTGGCGAGTCCAACCCCAATATCTTGATTGCGCGTGGCAATGCATCTCCTATTTATATATACATCGTCTGCTAGTACACGGCCAATCAGTATTTGTGTTCGTACAACAATTTCATTTCTATCCCTCTCTCGACCTCGAATGGGACTTACGAAAATACCTTTGATAGTGCCACAATCTTTTATACGTACTACAATGTGTTGAACCACTTCAACGAGTCTACGCGTGAGGTATCCAGCATCTGCTGTTCGTACAGCAGTATCCACAACTCCTTTACGAGCCCCATAACAGGAAATAATATATTCCGTTAAAGAGAGCCCTTCGCGTAAATTCCTTCGAATGGGTAGATCAATGATTTGTCCTTGAGGATCTGACATTAATCCTCTCATACCTACTAATTGGTGAACCTGAGATGTATTTCCCCTAGCTCCTGAGAAGGACATAACATGTACTGGATTTAAGGGATCAGTCATGCTAAAATTCGGATTCATTTCCTTTCTCAAATATTCACTTGTAGCATACCATATCTCGATCGATTGACGTAATTTTTCCACTGCATGTACATTCCCATAATGATTATGTTTCTCCGAAATAGAACCTTGTTGCTCCGCATCTTGGACAAGCCATCCTTTGGAAGGTGCTGTTAAAAGATCATCAATTCCTAATGAAATAGCTGTATCAGTAGCTTGTTGAAAACCTGAAGTCTTGAGTTGGTCCAAGATATGTGATGTATATGTCATTCCGAAGTGATCTATTAATCTGCTAATAAGCTTTTTAATGGCAGTTTTATCCATCACTTTATTATAAAAGGGCAAATTATCAAAGGGCAATCTGGTTCGTTCCTTCATAAGGAAAAATCTCCATATTTTCATGAGCAGGATTAAGCAATGGGTTCAAGCCGGTTATTCGAAGGCTTCCTCGATCTCTATATCTGCACTAATGAAAAGATCATAAGATCAATAACATTAGATCCTGAAAGCTGGTAGTGATTTTTTTGGTTGTTCAGAACGGGCAAAACCTTGTATGGCTTCTTCCATTTCTCGATTGAAACGAGTACGACCAACAGTTGTTCGAATGTATATATTAAGGATTTCCCCTCTTCTACCTTTTCTTATTCGATAATGTTCATGGATTTCGTGGAAGATACCCAAAGATTCGTATTGAACCTCGATAGGGGCTTCTTGGTTTACGGAGGTAATGATACGTAAATCCACTTCCTCCCACCGAAGCCATAAGGGGCTGTATAAGTCAATTCGTTTCTGTCGATAAGCTCTGAGCACATCATCATAACTATAAAAGGAAGGTTTCTTACAGGAAAAGCTTTTATTTTCCGAGTGATACGGGTGGTACCTATTCCCATAAATACCTTTATTATTTCCGACCGTTGATATATAAAGTCCAAGAAGCATATCTTGAGTCGGTATAGAAATAGGATCTCCGATAGCTGGAGACAAAAGATTTTTCTCAGAAAACATGAGTAAACGAGCTTCTGCTCTAGCTTCCAGAGATAAAGGTACATGGACAGCCATCTGATCTCCGTCGAAGTCCGCGTTAAATCCTCCACAAACCGATGGATGTAAACGAATGGCGCGTCCTTCTACTAAAATAGGTTGAAACGCTTGTATTCCTAATCTGTGTAAGGTAGGTGCTCGATTCAATAATACGGGATGTCCTTGCATAACCTCTTGAAGTACTTCCCATACAATGGGTCCCTTATCTCGAATCATACTTTTAGCAGCTCTTAGGTTGGGAACAATATGTCGTCCAATGAGACTACGAATTACAAATGCTTGAAAAAGTTCTATTGCTATTTCTGAGGGTAATCCACATTGATATAATGATAGAAAGGGACCCACCACAATAACGGAACGACCTGAATAATCAACTCGTTTCCCTAGTAAATTTTCACGAAATCTTCCCTCTTTGCCTTCGATCACATCTGAGAACGATTTATAAGGCCTATCATGACTGTCTCTCATTGGTTGTCCACAGATGCCATTATCGAGAAGTGCATCTACGGCTTCTTGGATCAATTTTTTTTGACAAATAATAAATGACTCAGATCCACTTCTTGCTAATAAATTGGTAAGAGTATTATTCCGATTGATAACTCTTCGATAAAGTTCATTTAGATCTGATGAAGTAATCAGTCCACCTTCACCTAATTGAACGATTGGCCTCGGTTCGGGAGGAAGAACTGGTAATAGGCATAAAACCATCCATTTTGGTTCTATATTTGTTCGGAGAAAATGTTTAGCCAATTTCATGCGTCCAACCAGAAAATCCTTTCTTCTTCGAATTGTTTCATCCTCCCATCCATCCACAGTATATTCTTGATCCTCTTCCAATCTATTCCATTTCAATTCAACCAAATTCTTCCATTCCATATGTGAACGATCTATAATCATTTGCAGATTCAGACCAGTTAGTTGTTCCCTAATAGCATCTCCCCCAGTAGCTATTTCTCTCTCTTTAAATGTTCCAGAACCTCGAGCAAAGAGGTAATGAGTACGAGCAGAGAGGTAATGAGGAATAATATCTCTCCAGGATTGAATCTCATAATTGAATGTACCCCGTGATCTCAATAAAGTTGGTTTGTTAGCTATGGGCCTAGCAAGAAAAAGATTCGGATAGGTTATTCTAAGATTTCCCCCCTCAGGATCGGACGTGAAAGTTTCCTCTCATCCGGCTCAAGTAACTATAAAAAAAAAATATGCGAAAAACTATTTTTCGCTCTGAAGAGAGAACGCTACTCTCTGCTCAAGTTCCAGGTTCATTTGAGTATTCCTTTGCGATTCTACAATATAGATATGGAATTATTGAGCAGTCTCCTCCCTTCCAAACAATACATTTCTTTTTGAAAAGACCTTAAATTAGGGATTTACTTGTCTTTATCTCGTTCCATTTGATCCTTTAGGTTCCTGCTTGCTCCACTTCGATGGTTACAACACTATCTATCGATCGAAGCATATGTGCGATGAATAGACTTCTATAGCCATATCTTTGGTCCGGAATACCTCCAGGGATAACCTGAAAGAGAATTACTTTTGAATTCCATTATATAAAATAAGTGTTTTCACGAAGTTCAATTAGCAATTTGATACAAAATATCTAAACCCTGGACTAATTCCTCTTTCTCAACATCTCTTCAAGATGCTTATAATTCTGAGCTTCATGCTACTCCTCCGGAGGGACATGTCAGAGTTCAAGGCATCCCAATAAGATTGAATAGGATGACAGTTCCTTATTACGGATCTGTATGATCGGAACTTGTGATCAAGTCACACATCGCAGTATACTAGGCCTTCTAATTCTTTCCGAGTTTTAGCTAATAGATTCGCAATATAACTGGGAAGGCGTTTCAAATACCATACGTGAACCACCGGACATGCCAGTTTAATGTATCCCATTCGATATCTTCGAATTCGAGAATCAACAAATTCAACTCCACATTGTGTGCAAAATTTTGAGTCTATCTTCTCATTTCCGATCCCTGGAGAATTTCCACAAGAACAAACTTTACTTTTGATAGGTCCAAAGATTCTTTCACAAAACGATCCATCTCTTTCTGGTTTATTAGTTTCATAATGTAGAGTATAGGGTTTAGTCACCTGTCCAACTATCTCGCCATTAGGTAAAATTTTTTTTGACCAAGCACAAATCTGTTCGGGAGAAGCTAATCCAATTCGAAGTTGTTGATGTTTATTCTGGTCAATCATAAAAGATCTTGATTCATTCTGATCAAACTTCCTCCCTATCTATCTGAAAGTCTTTCTCAGATATAATAGCATGATTCAATTCTAGAGCTAAAGATCGTAATTCTCGAATGAGCAATCGGAAAGATTCTGGAGCAGTGTCAGGTTTAGGTATTGGCCCTCCAGTTATAATGGCACCAAGTACTTCATTACGAGTTCTAATATGGTCAGATTTGAGAGTAAGCATCTCTTGTAAAATATAAGCAACACCAAAACCTTCTAGAGCCCAAACTTCCATTTCTCCTACTCGCTGCCCCCCTCGTTTGGATTTTCCTCTAAGAGGTTGTTGTGTAACTCGTGCATAAGGTCCACTCGAACGCGCATGTATTTTATCATCAACTTGATGACTCAATTTCGACATATAAGCTTTTCCTATTGTAACAGGTTGTTCAAAAACATCTCCTGTTCTTCCATCGATTAATCTATGTTTTCCAGGATGATCCGGTTCGAATACCCATGGATTAGCTGTTTGTTCACTAGCTTTATAAAGCTCAGGAAACACTAGTTTTCTCGAAGCTTCTCGCTCATATCTTTCGTCAAAAGGTGTTATTCTATAATGTTTGTTCATCAGGTTTCCTGCTAAACCAAGCAAACATTCAAAGATCTGTCCTACATTCATTCGTGAAGGTACCCCTAATGGATTCAATACCATATCAACTGGTATTCCATTTTGCAAATAGGGCATATCTTGTCTGGGCAAAACTATTGAAATAATACCTTTATTACCGTGCCTTCCAGCTACTTTATCACCCACTTGTATCTTACGTTTTTGTGATATATATACGTGGACTGTTTCCGCATTATCACCGGAATCATCTACTCTATTGATCCATCTCACATCAATAACTCGACCTCTTCCACCTATAGGTGCTCTGAGACAATTTTCTCTCGCAGTGGATACCTCAATACCAAATATGGTTTGTAATAATCTTCCTTCCGGGGCACATAATGATTCTTCTGTTGTTTGAGGCGTTAATTTGCCTACCAAAACATCACCTGTTTCTATCCAAGATCCTAGCATTACAAGACCATTTTCGTCCAAATGACGAAGTGAATGAGGATCTAAATGAGGTATTTCTCTAGTGATTCTTTCAGGACCCTGGCTCGTCATACAGATTTCAATCCTGTATCTTACGATATGGAAAGAGGTATAAATATCTTCATATACCAGACGTTCACTAATGAGTATTGCGTCTTCAAAATTGTATCCTTCCCATGGCATATAAGCTACTAAGACGTTTTTTCCCAAAGAGAGTTCTCCCCCTACCGTAGCCGCACCGTCCGCCAGAATTTGTCCCTTCTTTACACATTCCCCTTGACGAACTTGAGGTTTTTGATGCGTACAAGTATTGGTATTAGAACGTTGATACATAACCGATTCTGTTCGTACAGTGTCTCCATTAACTGATGAAGTTATATTTACAGCATCAATATACTCGATCCTTCCCTCTTGTGTAGCTATAGCTACACTTCCTGAATCTAGAGCTACTTGACCTTCCAACCCAGTTCCGGCAATGCACTTCTCGGGTCGGAAAAGTGGAACTGCTTGACGCTGCATATTAGAACCCATTAGAGCGCGATTCGCATCATTATGTTCGAGAAAAGGAATAAGGGAAACTCCAATGGAAAAATATTGGAAAGGAAAAATACTTCTGAAATGGATTTGTTCCCATGCAATAACTATAAATTCTTGTCGGTATCGAGCTGGAGTAATTTGTTCCTCTTGAATCCCTTGATTTAATGCCAAAGAATTTCCCGTAGCTATCCGATAGTATTCATCCTCACCTTCTCCCGGTAATAGGTAAACCATATTTTCTTCTATCGATCTCTCAGAAATCTTATAGAATGGACTTTGTAAAGAACCGCAATGACTAATCTTTGCATGAATAGATAATGATGCAACAAGTCCAGCATTCATTCCTTCGGACGTATCGATTGGACAAATACGCCCATAATAACTGGGATGAATATCCCGTGTCCGAAAACTAGCAGTTCGCCCTGTTAAGCCCCCAGGGCCTAAATGGCTCAATTTTCGCCCATGAGCTATTTCCGTCAATGGATTAGTTTGATCTAAAAATTGGGATAAGGGATGTGAACCAAAAAAATCTTGAAAAGTGTTTTTTAATAGAGTTGAAGTTACCAAGTTCTGAGGAGTTGATCTACGCTTGGTTGCTCTGTGTATAGTTCTTCGAACTGCATCTTCCAAACGACCTAGAGCTAATCTGAATTGATTCTGTAATAAATCTGCTACAGAACGAATACGTCGATTCCTGAGATGATCTATATCATCGAGTGTACCCATTCCAATTTTAACTCCGATAAGGTAATCCACAGCAGCCAATACATCTTGTGGTAATAAAAAAATATCGTTCTCGGGTATATCAAGGTTCAGTTTTTGGTTCGGATTTCGTCGACCAATCTTTCCCAATTCACATCTTTGTCGGAAAAATTTTTCCTGCAATTCTTTACATAGAGACTCGGAAAATACCAAATCGCCACTTACACAGTAGAGTTTTTTATAAAACTCCAGAATGGCATTTTCCTTCGACCAGAGATATTCCTCCCGCTCCCGCCTCCCTTTCTTCTTCCTCAGTAAAAATAAAAATCTTTCGGGATAGCAAGTATTGTCCAGAATCTCTTCGAGATTTAAACCCATAGCTGATAATAGAACTGGAATAGATATTTTTCGTTTTCTGCTTACACGAGCCCATATCCTTTCTCCCACATCGATCTCTAATTTCAATCTTCTTCCCCAATCTGAAATAAGAGTGCCGGTATATATATAGTTTATTCTATTATGATCTAATTCCAAACGGTAATGAATACCGGGACTTATTAATATTTGATTCACCACGATTCTGTAAATTCCATTTACTACAAATGTTCCATGGGAATTCATTAAAGGAATATTTCCGAGAAATACAGTTTGTTTCTGTATCTTCCTACTATTCCTTCGAATCAATCTTGCTGGTACATATAATTCAGAGTAATATGTAAGGGACTGATATACAGCATCTCTCTCCTTGATGAAAGGTTCTGCTAATTCATATTCATTACCAAAAAGCCTGAATTCTATTTCTTTCTCTGTATCCTCAATTTTCGGAAAATTATGAAGTTCTTCCATCAAGCCCTGATCGATGAAACGACAAAATCCTTCAAATTGTATCTTACCAAATTCGGGGATTGTAAACGCTCCCTCATTTTCATCTAATCGCATTGGAAGTTTCCCATCCGTAGAAAAGCCTATTCAATTATTCCCGATTGATCTATATAGATCAATCCGACAAAAAAGATTCGGATGTATGTATATTCAGTGTTCACTATATCCCGTGAAATTCTACCCGTATCCAGATATATTTCTCCAATAAGAAAAAAAAAAAAAAAGATAAGGAAAGAAGAGTTACTTTTTTTTATACTTTCATCCAATCACGTGAAATGGAGCTATGAACGAATGAATCAAACCATTCTTAAATGTGAATCTCACTTAGAAAATTGACTAATGAAAATAGGAAGATTGAAAGACGGAGAACAAATAAATTAGATCCATTTCCTTTATGATTGACTTTAGTATACATCTCATACTATACTTAAAGGACGGACGAATGATTCGATCTGTCCATAGCATTCCCATATCTCGGCGACATAGCCAAGCGGTAAGGCAGAGGACTGCAAATCCTCCATCCCCAGTTCGAATCTGGGTGTCGCCTTGTTTAAGTAAATGGAACGAAAAGTATTTATTTCCATTCCAGAACCTCTGGAGACATATTAGTACATATTACCGATGATGATAGTGAGTTGCGTGCATTTGATCCCGATTCCGTCGTGAATGTACGACCCTCAAGTTAGTTATAGTAACTCGTTGGCCAATGATCAAATGGATTTCTTTATCTCTCATATCAGCTCGAACATCAGTAACGTTCAGAATGCAAAGGTGGACCATATCAACTTCAACTTTGCACTATCGTTAATAGTTCCCTTATCATCTCGATAATGAAATCATTATTTTTTAGAGAACATCATCCGTATGGATATAGTCGGTATAAGTTGGGCTGCTTTAATGGTAGTTTTTACATTTTCCCTTTCACTCGTAGTATGGGGGAGAAGTGGACTATAATGGTAATGCTTAAGAATCAATTATTGTGTTCCTTCCAGATCATGCATGATAATATCTCTTGTTCTGTTCTATAAGGATCCAGTAATATTGAATCTTCTTTCCAAATTGAAAGACTCTTTCCATGGAATTTTTTCCTCTTTATCCTCGTAAGGGATATGCATAATTCCTTATCATTCTCATTTTCCTATAACAAATCCAATTCTCTCTAACAGGTTTTAATGTATAAAATGATGTTCGTACCGGAACCGGAAAAAGATGTTCAGCTTTTATCCTAAACAATCCGCAAGTACGTTCAGAATCACGTCTGTTTCCATTGGGTCTATTTTTCCAGAGGCATGAAGAAGGTGATCAGCTCCGTTCTTTTATGGTACGAGGTCCTTTATCCTACATTTACCATATATGGACGAGTAAGTACTATTAAGTAAGATATATTTATCCATATATGGGTGTATAAGAAGAAGTAGTACAAAAGAAAAGGTTAGATAGTCTTTTCCTTCGTACTACTTTTTTCTTTTCAAAATAAATGAAAAAGCAATCTGTATGTAATAGAATACAATTCCATAAATTATTTTATACTTATGATCCAGATCATTCAGTAATCACTCCATTTTCATACAAATCAATTGCTTTCACTGCTTACACTGCATCCGTTTTGACGTAAAGGATAAGTAAAAAAGCAGTAGGAATTGCAAGGAACAGTGCAATAGCAATAAATCCAAGGTTATTTACTTCCATGATCCCCTGATTTTTACTTCGTTTAAAATAGCTCGAGATTTTATCTCATAGAGATGAATCTTTCAACATCCATGAAATAGATATGATTGAATTAATAGAAAATGAATAGAAAATGAATAGAATCGGTTCGAGTAATGGAATATAACTAACGGATTGATTGAATGATTTCTTCGATGGAAATAGTATAACATAATATGATCACTTTTTAGACGATTAATAGTCAAAACTTACGTGCATCATAAAACATTCCGATCAATGAAAGAATAGAATTCATACGAATAATAACCTTCTGCTACCCTAGAAGATGTTCGTCAGACATTAGAGGTATTTCACTTGGATCTTCACGGTTTAGATTGAATATGAAACCTATCTGGTCCGGTGATTGATTATATAGAAGTATAATCATATAAATTTGATCCAGAGGTCCACCCATGACCCTGGAATAAGAAGGACTATTCAGTCCGTCCAGATCCTGACATGATCATTCTTGGAAATACAATAGAATGTCTGTAAATCCACTGGCTATCCATTATGAAAAGAAGTATTAGCATGAAATAGTCACAATATTCCTGGGAAAAAACAGAAGGAAGATCTACTTTAAATCATTGGGAATTCTCTATAGGGATCTCCGTGGGATTCTTAGGAGGACTACCTCTGTCTAACCCTATCTGTGCTGTGTCATCCTAAAATCTATTGATTTTACGTGTTTTTCATATGAGAATTTGATTCTTCGGGGAGGGAATCATTTTTATTGCAGATTCACTATGATGATTAGATGTTATTCCCGGAAGAAGGGTCTTTTTCCAATTAGTATAGATATTAATATGGATGGATAGATATACTAAATATCTATATGAATATATATACTAAATATATAGTATTTATAGTAAATACTATTTTCTTTTTTCACTCTTCTACGGGGATTAAGAGCTTAATTTATTAACTTATTGGATCGGGACTGACGGGGCTCGAACCCGCAACTTCCGTCTTGACAGGGCGGTACTCTAACCAATTGAACTACAATCCCAATACAGTACAGTTCATCATAATATTTCTTTTATGGTAGGTGCTAGATAGATTGTATAGATTACGTGAGTGCTAGGTCGATGAAATATCTTATCCTTCGCTTTCATCTTTGAAAGTATCAATTAATATGAATATGTGCCCAATTCTATATGAATTGAATAGATATAGATATCGGGGGGGAGGGTTCAATAACAAATTATCTTTTCATCCATGATTGGCATTAATATATCATACCGATAGATTGGTATTTATTATATTGGTTGGGTCGAGCTGGATTTGAACCAGCGTAGGCATGTCGCCAACGGATTTACAGTCCGTCCCCATTAACCACTCGGGCATCGACCCAGGAACAAGAAAGTAATTGAAAGTCTTTAGGTTAAGATACCGAACAAATGGGGTATCCTATTTAATGGTACCCCTAGGGGAAGTCGAATCCCCGTTGCCTCCTTGAAAGAGAGATGTCCTGGTCCACTAGACGATAGGGGCCGCCAATTATTATAATATGAAAGTTCCCCGGAAGTTGTCAATAGTATGGCCAGAATTATTAATAATCTTCTTATTGATTTCCTATCCTTATTATTCGTTCATTCATAAACTTCCAGATTTACTAGAAAATAAAGAATCCACCCAGAGAGGGTTTGCTCATATATACCAATAAAAAAAAATGTTTCTCTATGGGAAAAAATCCTTTTTGCATTGCTCGGATATGCCCATACATTCCGTTGAATCAGAAGATTGAACAACACAACAATGGAAAATATTTTTGAAATGTCCCATCCATATTGCGTTCATGTGGGATAAGGATCCTTTGGACTCACCGTATGTACGGAATTGAGAAATATTGGTTCTGGAGGCGAAAGGGAAGTATATACCGGACCAATTCTTTTTTTTTTCATTTTTTAGAAAAAGTTAAGCACTATACCCTAATATGGGAACATAAAGTATACATGGACTTTTCCATCTTGGAGAGATTTTATTGGTTCTTAACCTATCTGGAAATAGAGCTTTGAATGGATCAGAGATCCATGTAAAAGATCCTTCAACTATTCGAGTTGATAATGTATAACGAATCACACTTTTACCACTAAACTATACCCGCATATTACAAATATGCATGCAATCGGTTCCGTTTGATGAATGAAATACAAATCTGTTGTCTTTCAGTTAATTTGAAAGAAAGTTTGATGCAGGTTAATCGGAACAAGATTGGTAGGCGTCAATCGATCCGTGTAACGTATCAAATCTTTCACGTATAAGTTCGTTATGAACCCGGGCTCATAACGAACGATATAACATGATTTTGGACAGATCTATTGTGTAGAGATCTATTTTTATGGTTAAAAATGAAAAATAGATTTGATTTACCGCACATAATATATTGTAGATAATCCTAGTTGATAAAGATCTTCGCCCCGATCTTTAGCAAAGGGATAGATACAGCCGGGATTCTCGATTGAACGGATGGAAGAGCACTTTGTTCAACCTCAACGGAATGCGTTGCGTTTGGATGGAGCTAAAACGCCACATGTACGATCGATACTTTGACTGAATCATGGATTGCTTGAAACAGATGATATTCGAGAGAACTCCCGAGTTTATCGAAGAGCTAGTAATAAAAATGAACAAAAAAAGAAATGTGATACAATATATAAAATATCGTGACAAATTATCCGCTTCTACGATCCAAACTATTTGGATTGGACAGATTAGACAGATTGGATCGGACAGATACTTCTTTCTATAGATCCCCTTGTTATAGATTCCCTTGAAAATAAAAGGAAAGGAGGAAGCAATTCATCATACTGGCTAGGAATCCCCTACACCTTATTTATAATATTCCAATGATCGATCCTAATTACTTACTTACTATTCGAACGAAGGCCAAGATCCAATAGACTGGGATCAATAGAACCTTGGGTCTATCGGAAGTGGATTAGTAACTCCCAATAATGTAATGGATGATGATTGGATATTATAATGTCAGTCGTTACTTAACTTATTTTCTCCCCCCCCCCCCTTTTTTTTGTTACAAAGGTTTGTTTACAGGTGCGATCAGCTGGTATAGGATCAATCTCGATCTGATGAGGAATAATAATCTGCCTGCCCTGTTCTAACGTTCCCAGCCATCGATCTCGATAAGGACATGAGAATAGTTTATATGATCCGAAAAACTCTTCATTCAGAGCCAAGTCATAGGGACTATGAGGGGATATATATATATATATCTAAATAGTATCACTTAGTGGAATGTATAGGGCTATACGGGCTCGAACCGTAGACCTTCTCGGTAGAACAGATCAAAATTCTTATTATCAAAATAATTTGAGCTGTTCCAAGAACCCAACATGCATTTTCTTGCATTGGGCTCTTTCATTAACTGATGGAAAGATCGGTTAGTCTGCCATTCTCCTCTTTCCAGGAAGATACTAATATGGCTCCGTGTGCTCCAAATTATTACCCTTCGGAAGCAATCCCAAAGTTATTCAAAAGGTTTCCTTGACGTAGGTCTGCCTTGCTCGGGCATAGATTGACTCAAATAGAGTCTCCTCTATCGCTCCAAAAGTAAAATATGACACTTCATACACCTAAAAGTTCATAGAGCGAAAAGAATCTATTTTGAGGTCCCCGTATTATACTCATTATGCCTGGCATTGAACGGAGCTGGGATTGACCATATCAATTAGATTCGTAATTCGAATCGGATCGAACTTAATCTTTGTCATGCTATTGTTCCCCAGAGAAACAAATTGATAGAGTAAGACTATTTCACATAGAATCTATTTCGTGGATCGGACGAATCGATAAACTCTCTCGAAAACCATTGGCGCACGTGTAAACGAGGTGCTCTACCTTGCTGAGCTATAGCCCTTCCTTGCCAATCTTGATGATACATTACTATACTAACCAGATGGATCACTTTCTGTCAAGGTAGATATTTCATGATCCGATACTATGATCCAATACGTTCTAATAAGTTCGATCAGTGCCAGGGACACATTGTCTATACGTTCAATTCGATTTAGAATCGTTTATAAGTTCAACTCTACCTATGAGAATAAATGACCCACTTAACTCAGTGGTTAGAGTATCGCTTTCATACGGCGAGAGTCATTGGTTCAAATCCAATAGTAGGTAAACTTATTAGATACCATTGAAGAGTCGATGGCATCTAATAAGTTTCACTCCACTCGTTTGGATTGAGACGGAACATTTAATCCATTTTAAGATCATTATAGGAAATGTTTAATTAGAGACGGGAAGGCTAGCACTGATAGCCTCTAATCGTGTTCTAGCTCTTTTTAGAGCTACATCAGCCTCAATTGCTTGTCTTTTACCTTCGGCTCGAGCTAAGTCATCTTTAGCTTTTTGAAAAGTTTCCTGGGCCTCTTGGAGATTGATGTCAACATCTCTCTCTGCATTATTTACCAATATGGTAATTCTATCATTGTCTATCTTGGCGAAACCGCCCATCAAAGCCATAGTCGACCACTGCCCATTGAGACGTATTTTCATAACTCCTATATCTACAGCTGCCACAAGTGAAGCATGGTTAGGTAATACGCCAATTTGACCACTATTAGTAGATAGAATTATTTCTTTCACTTCTGAATCCCAAACGACTCGATTAGGAGACAGTACACGAAGATTTAGGGTCATTTTCAGAATTCACTTTCCATTTTGGAGTTAGTTTATAGCCTTTGCGGTAGCTTCATCAATGTTACCCACCAAATAAAAAGACTGTTCGGTAAGACCATCTAATTCTCCGGAAAGGATCATTTGAAACCCTTTAATTGTTTCCATGAGACCAACATATTTGCCCGGAGAACCTGTGAATACCTCTGCTACAAAAAAGGGTTGTGATAGGAAACGTTCAATTTTTCTTGCTCTTGCTACGATTAAACGATCTTCTTCCGATAATTCGTCCAGTCCAGGAATGGCTATAATGTCTTGAAGTTCCTTATAACGTTGTAAAGTTTGCTTAACCCCTTGTGCAGTTTCGTAATGTTCTTCGCCTACGATCCAAGGTTGGAGCATAGTCGATGTTGAATCTAAAGGATCCACTGCTGGATAGATACCTTTGGCAGCTAATCCTCTCGATGGTACGGTAGTAGCATCTAAATGTGCAAATGTTGTAGCAGGAGCAGGGTCGGTCAAGTCGTCAGCAGGTACATAAACTGCTTGAATCGAGGTTATGGATCCCTTTTTTGTGGAAGTAATTCTCTCTTGCAAAGAACCCATTTCCGTGCCAAGGGTTGGCTGATAACCCACGGCGGAAGGCATTCTGCCTAATAACGCGGATACCTCTGATCCCGCTTGGACAAAGCGGAAGATGTTATCTATAAATAATAATACGTCTTGCTCATTGGCATCTCGGAAATATTCGGCCATGGTTAGAGCAGTTAAACCAACTCTCATACGAGCTCCTGGTGGTTCATTCATTTGACCATAGACCAGAGCCACTTTTGATTCTGATATTTTTTGTTCATTAATTACTCCCGATTCTTTCATTTCCATGTAAAGATCATTCCCTTCGCGGGTACGTTCTCCTACTCCGCCAAATACAGATACCCCTCCATGAGCCTTAGCAATGTTGTTGATCAACTCCATAATGAGTACTGTTTTACCCACTCCAGCTCCTCCGAATAAACCGATTTTTCCCCCACGGCGGTAAGGAGCCAAAAGATCTACTACTTTAATGCCTGTTTCGAAGATGGATAATTTTGTATCCAACTGTGTAAAGGCGGGAGCAGATCTATGAATAGGAGATGTTGTGCGAGCATCTACAGGACCCAAATTATCAACAGGTTCTCCAAGAACATTGAAAATTCGTCCAAGAGTAGCTCCACCAACTGGAACACTCAGAGGAGCCCCCGTGTCAATCACTCTCATTCCTCTCGTCAAACCATCTGTAGCACTCATAGCTACAGCTCTGACCTTATTATTTCCTAATAATTGTTGTACCTCACAAGTAACCTGAATTTCCTGACCGGCTGTACCTTGACCCTTAACTATTAATGAATTGTAAATATAAGGCATATTACCTGGAGGAAAAGAGACATCCAGTACTGGACCAATGATTTGAGCAATACGTCCCACATTTTTTTCTACAAGTGCGGAAACCCCGAGAACAAGAGGATTGGTTCTCATACAAAAATGGAAAGAATTTCCATGAAGAATATATATATATATATATAAATATGATTTTTCCAATATCATCAATAAAAAGAAAAAAAAAAAAAATGTTCCGTATCGGGTCGATGAGATCAGTCAATAATGAATGAGAGTTACCACCTTAGTAATAGCTTACTTTATTTAAAAGTTCGAATTCATTCATATTTAATGAAGTAGGTAGATGGATATGGATAAGGATCATGCAGAAGTGTTCAATTCATCTATTTTAATGAAGTAGGTAGATGGATATGGATAAGGATCATGCAGAAGTGTTCAATTCATCTATAACTAGAACCAATTTCTCCATAACTAAAACCGAAAATACTTCACCATTATGTCGAGATCATCTGTTAAATTTGAAACTTGAACGCTATTCATGACCTTTCTCTCGTCGTTATCTCTTCTCTTCGTACGCACATCTGTTCCCTATTGTATATTTCTTTTCATATGGACAATTCGCACCATTATGGTCAAAGGTCGATTGGGTTCCTTAAATGCATTAATGTCGACTAGTTTAATAGCTGAAAGGTGCTCGGGTCAATCCATGGAGGAAGAACTTAAATAGCCAAAATTGGGTTGCGTCATACATAAAGAACATTATACAATGAGAGTGTATTTAGCAGATCTTATTGTCCAATAACAGGCGACTGTTTTGTAGAATATTTCTGTGAAAATTGCTTATTTACGTTCGATCCATGTCGAGCAGACCTCGTCCTTGCGATAAATCATTTTTAATAAAGGAGGGACTGACTTATGTCACCGAAAACAGAGACTAAAGCTAGTGTCGGATTCAAAGCTGGTGTTAAAGATTATAGATTAACTTATTATACTCCTGAATATCAGACCAAAGATACGGATATCTTGGCGGCATTCCGAGTAACCCCTCAACCTGGGGTGCCGCCCGAGGAAGCGGGAGCAGCAGTAGCTGCTGAATCTTCCACCGGTACATGGACCACTGTTTGGACCGATGGACTTACCAGTCTTGATCGTTACAAGGGGCGATGCTATGACATCGAGCCCGTTCCTGGAGAAGAAAGTCAATTTATTGCCTATGTAGCTTACCCCTTAGACCTTTTCGAAGAAGGTTCTGTTACTAACTTGTTCACTTCCATTGTAGGTAATGTATTTGGATTCAAGGCCCTACGGGCTCTACGTTTGGAAGATTTGCGGATTCCCCCTTCTTATTCCAAAACTTTTCAAGGTCCACCTCATGGTATCCAAGTTGAAAGAGATAAATTGAACAAATATGGTCGTCCTTTGTTGGGATGTACTATTAAACCAAAATTGGGTCTATCAGCTAAGAACTATGGTAGAGCAGTTTACGAATGTCTCCGTGGTGGACTCGATTTTACCAAGGATGATGAGAACGTAAATTCCCAACCATTCATGCGCTGGAGAGATCGTTTTGTCTTTTGTGCGGAAGCACTTAATAAGGCTCAGGCTGAGACGGGTGAAATTAAAGGACATTACTTGAATGCTACTGCAGGTACATGTGAAGAAATGATGAAAAGGGCAATATTTGCAAGAGAATTAGGAGTTCCTATCGTCATGCATGACTATCTGACGGGGGGTTTTACTGCAAATACTAGTTTGGCTCATTATTGCCGAGACAATGGCCTACTTCTTCACATTCACCGCGCGATGCATGCAGTTATTGACAGACAAAGAAATCATGGTATGCATTTCCGTGTACTGGCTAAAGCATTGCGTATGTCCGGTGGAGATCATATTCACGCCGGTACTGTAGTAGGTAAACTTGAAGGGGAACGAGACGTCACTTTAGGGTTTGTTGATCTACTGCGTGATGATTTTATTGAAAAAGATCGAAGTCGTGGTATTTACTTCACTCAAGATTGGGTATCTATGCCAGGTGTCCTGCCCGTAGCTTCAGGAGGTATTCACGTTTGGCATATGCCTGCTCTGACCGAGATCTTTGGAGATGATTCCGTACTACAGTTTGGTGGGGGAACTTTGGGACACCCTTGGGGAAATGCACCTGGTGCAGTAGCTAATCGGGTTGCTGTAGAAGCTTGTGTACAAGCTCGTAATGAAGGACGTGATCTTGCTCGTGAAGGTAATGAAGTGATCCGTGAAGCTTCTAAATGGAGTCCTGAGCTAGCCGCTGCTTGTGAAGTATGGAAGGAGATTAAATTTGAATTTGAGACGATTGATTACTTGTAACTCAGTTACTTTCGTTCTACCAATTGCACTCGGCCCAATCTTTAACCACTACCACAAAGATTAAGCCAAATCGTGAACGAAGATCTGGGATTTGCAAATATCAATATCTATCTATCTATATATATCTATATAGGTAGATATATATAGATAGATAGATATTGATATTTCCGAGGTAAAATATATAAAACAGAGTGAGTCGATGAAAAGATAACGAATCCTATTCATCCTTTCAATTTATCTTATGGATCAGTCGATACGATAGGGTTGGTAGCTCAGTGGATCAGAGCTCATGGTTCCGGACCTTGAGGTCAAGGGTTCAAATCCCTTCTAGCCCAAAATATTTTGTATTTGGGATGAAAATTACTTTTCATCGCGGTATAGGAGAGAATCTTTCTTTATAAAAGAATAAAGGGTTCTATCATAATCCTAGATCGATACTTTGGATTCCTAAATGAATGGAGATGATCTATTAATGATTCATTCCACTATTGATTAAGAATTCTAATAATTTTATTTATACGACTTCTTTTCATACAAAATAAGATAGAAAAAGTAACAATCTTCACCTTTATACGGAAAATTATATGTCTATAAAGGAATGGTTTGAAGACAGACGTAAACTAACTGGATTACTAAAAGAAAAAGATTCGGTCGAAGGGGATAGTAACGATGTCAATGAAACGGAGAAGAAAAATAATCTAAGTATTGATTACGTGAAAATTAATAAATTATGGGTTCAATGCGACAATTGCGAGAGCTTGCTCTATATCAGATTCTTGAGAGAGAATAAAAGTGTTTGTGAAGAATGTGGATATTATCTGCAAATGAATAGTTCAGATAGAATCGAACTTCTAATTGATCGTGGCACTTGGCGTCCTATGGATGAAGACATGCACACTCTAGATGTTCTTCAACTTCATTCTGAGGATGAACCTTCTAATTCTGATCCTCTTAATTCTGAGGATGAACCTTATAAGGATCATATCACTTCCTGTCAAATAGATACAGGTTTAACTGATGCTATTCAAACAGGCATAGGTCAATTAAATGGTATTTCTATCGCACTCGGAGTTATGGATTTTAAGTTCATGGGAGGTAGTATGGGATCTGTAGTAGGTGAGAAAATAACCCGTCTGATCGAGCGCGCTACCGAGGAATCTCTTCCAGTCATTATGGTATGTGCTTCCGGAGGAGCACGCATGCAAGAAGGAAGTTTTAGTTTAATGCAAATGGCTAAAATAGCTTCTGCGTTATATATTCATCAGAAGGAGAAAAAATTGTTATATTTATCGATTTTGACGTCTCCGACAACCGGTGGAGTGACTGCTAGTTTTGGCATGTTGGGAGATATCATTATTGCCGAACCTAAAGCGTACATCGCATTTGCAGGTAAAAGAGTAATCGAACAGACATTAGGTCAGAAAGTGGAAGATTTTCAGGTGACTGAAAATTTATTTGATCATGGTTTGTTTGATCTGATTGTTCCACGTAATCTCTTAAAAGGTGTTCTGAGTGAACCATTTCGGCTTTACGGTCTTCCTCGTAGAAACAAATGAACGTTTAGTTTTATTCCTTATAACGAAAAAGGATCAAATCGAGTTCCTTGTAACGAAAGTGAAAGTGATACAGTTTCTTATCGAGGTGAAAGAATGATTTCTCGAAGAGAATTGCTTTTCACTCCTTTCTTACCAACAATTTTTGATTATCGATCCTATACTAACAATAAATATAGCCAATTTTTCACTCTCTGAAATAAGATAAAATTTGGTCAGGATTCATGTTCTTCCACTATTTTATTATATAGTATGAATAAGTGATGTAATGAATATATCTATATTCTAATAGAGAATATCTTCATTGTTGAACTCGGGATCTTATTAAAAAACAATTTTGGATCCAACTTGAAATGATTTTTCGGGATTTTTGGAAGAGATAGGGAAAATAAAAACATTTGTGTACATGTATGCTATGAAGAAGGACGAATAGGACTGCTCATTTGGTCCCATCACTTATTTGATCTTATAATCATTCCTTGTAATATGGATAAACATTTCATTTATTAACTAAGGTACTCGTTCTATGATAATTTCTAGCCTACCCTCTATTTTCGTGCCTTTAGTTGGCTTATTACTTCCGGCAATTACAATGGTTTTTTCTCATCTGTATATTCAGAATGACGAGATTTTATGAATCTGATAAAATAAGATTCAAGAAATGGGTTCGGATCTTTCAATTGCAGCAGAACAGAAAGGATATCTATATCTATTTCAGATGATATGAGATAGAACCCTTATAGACACAAAATAGGTATAAATATCCATATTTATTTATCCATATTCATATATGAATATGGATAAATCTTACAATTATATATCCATAAGAGAAACTTGGCTGACTTGACTGAAATGTTAGCTATGTATATAGATAGCTAGTTCATAAGAGTTTGGGAACCAAAGAATGAAAAACTTGGTCATTCCCTCAACTTCAATAGGATGAAATTGAACAAAATTTTTTATGAATCGTCGATCCAAATGGCTCTGGATAGAACCTATAACAGGGTCTCGAAAAATAAGTAATTTCTTTTGGGCTTGTATCCTCTTTCTGGGTTCACTAGGATTTTTCCTGGTCGGGATTTCGAGTTACTTTGGTGATAACCTGATACCCCTATTGTCATCTCAGCAAATACTCTTTGTTCCACAAGGAATTGTAATGTGTTTTTATGGTATTGCAGGTCTGTTCATTAGCTCTTATCTGTGGTGCACAATTTTGTTCGATGTGGGTAGTGGCTATAATAAGTTCGACAAAAGAAAAGGAATTGTATGTCTTTTTCGTTGGGGATTTCCCGGAAGAAATCGTCGTATTTTCCTACAATTTCTTATGAAGGATATTCAGATGATAAAAATGGAAGTTAAAGAAGGTATTTCCCCTCGTCGTGTTCTTTATATGGAAATAAAGGGCCGACAAGACATTCCTTTAACTCGTATTGGTGATAATTTGAACTTAAGGGAGATCGAACAGAAAGCTGCCGAATCAGCCCGTTTCTTGCGTGTATCCATTGAAGGGTTTTGAAATGAACCGGGGAGTTTTTTATCCTTGACATACATGAAAATGTCTCGACATTTTCATATGGATCGGATCAAGGAACATGAATCAATATCCAATCAGGAAATTGAAAAAAAAAATATATATATTATATATATATATTTTTTTTTTCATATAAATTTCAATAAATATTGAAAGATAATTGTATGCAAATGGAACGATATAGGATATGAACAATATACTATTTTTATGAAATAGTATAGGAAGAGGTAATATAGGAAGAGCGATAAGTTACGATAGAACTGGTATTTGTCCGGGAAAAAGATCATGCAGTTAATTTCTACTAACTAAATGATACTTATAGAATGAATCAGATCGAGATTCTTTTGGTTGGTAGTTCCCGAACAAACATGCCATATCATTTCCTATCCTATCCTAGAGAGGCCGAGCTTATAGAGTAAGTAGATGGATATTAGGTATCAGAAAGAACAATTACTAGATATAGTAGTCCGGTTTTCCTAAAACTAGAACATTATAGAAACGATCTGGAATGATCGGATATCTGGGAACGATTTCCTCCTTATGCTCCGTCTCGCTCATTTGGAGCGAACCTTTTTTTATCCGAGGATATTTTTTCTCGGAGTCAAACAATTACGCAATAGATCAATCTATGGGTCCCATACCTCATTCTATCACTCGTACTTTGTCTAGATTTCGGACAGAACTGACGAGTGAATCAGGTTTGTTAGCGATTCACGAATTGGAAGTGTCCGAATATAAAGCATCAGCTTCCCTACGATATCTCGCATGTTTAGTAGTACTGCCCTGGGTAATTACTATTTCATTACGGAAAGGGTTGGAGCCTTGGATTACAAATTGGTGGAATACTGGTCAATCTCAGAAAATTTTTGATTATCTCCAGAAAGAAAATGCTCTGGGAAGATTTGAGAAAATAGAAGAACTATTCCTGTTAGAAAGAATGGTGGAAGATTCTTCAGGAACACATTCACAAGATCTTCTTCGTATAGAGATGAAAAAAGAAACGATACAATTGGTCGAAATGTACAATGAAGATTGTATCCAGATAATCTCAGATTTATTAACAAATCTAATAAGTTTTGCTTCTATAAGTGCTTATCTCATTCTGGGTAAGAATAAACTTGCCATTATAAATTCTTGGATCCAAGAATTCTTCTATAGTCTGAGCGATACAATGAAAGCTTTTTCTATTCTTTTAGCAACCGATCTATGTATTGGGTTTCATTCGCCCCATGGTTGGGAAATGATCATCGATTCGATCTCCGAAAATTATGGATTTGCCCATAACGAACGAATAATATCTGGTCTTGTTTCAACTTTTCCAGTCATCTCAGATACGATTCTGAAATATTGGATCTTTCGTCGTTTAAATCGTATATCTCCTTCACTTGTAGTAATTTATCATTCGATGAATGAGTAAAAAATAGGTTTTTTTCTGATTGACAACAATTGAAACAGAATAATAAAGTGTGTTTTCCGTGTTCAGAAATTAGCTATTCCTCCCCCTCAGTCTTCTCCTTGGTGCGAGACTTACAATTTATTACTTTTAGGTTTGGTTCAATCAATATAGTAGCAGAATTTTTGACAGGTAACTATGATAGCTACCTACTCTCACCCAAAAAATGATTTGGAACCAATAATTGAACCATGCAAAATAGAAATAATTATGGCTGGACGAAAAAGATGACTTGGTTAATTTCCGTCCTGGTCATGATACATATCATAACTCGGACATCCATTTCGAATGCATATCCCATTTTTGCACAGCAGGGTTATGAAAATCCCCGAGAAGCAACTGGACGTATTGTATGTGCCAATTGTCACTTGGCCAAAAAACCTGTAGATCTTGAGGTTCCGCAGTCCGTTCTTCCCAATACCGTATTTGAAGCAGTTGTTAAGATCCCCTATGATACGCAAATGAAACAAGTTCTTGCTAATGGTAAGAAGGGGGGTTTCAATGTAGGAGCTGTTCTAATTTTACCCGAAGGCTTTGAATTAGCCCCTCCGGATCGTATTTCTCCTGAGATTAGAGAAAAGATGGGTAATCTTTATTTTCAGAACTATCGTCCCAATCAAAAAAACATTATTGTAATAGGTCCTGTTCCTGGTCAAAAATATAGTGAAATTGTGTTCCCCATCCTTTCACCAGATCCTGCTACTGATAAAGAAGCTCACTTCCTGAAATACCCCATATATGTGGGTGGTAATAGAGGAAGAGGACAAATTTATCCTGACGGGAGTAAAAGCAACAATACGGTCTATAGCGCTTCAGCAACAGGAAGAGTGAGCAAAATTTTACGTAAAGAAAAGGGTGGATATGAGATAACTATCGAGAATACATCAAACGGTGGACAAGTGGTTGACATTGTACCTCCGGGACCGGAAATTCTTGTTTCAGAAGGCGAATTGATCAAGGCCGATCAGCCATTAACGAATAACCCTAATGTGGGTGGATTTGGTCAAGGAGATGCAGAGATAGTACTTCAAGATCCATTACGTGTTAAAGGTCTTTTATTATTCTTTGCATCTGTCATTTTAGCACAGATATTTTTGGTACTTAAGAAGAAACAATTTGAGAAAGTTCAATTGGCCGAGATGAATTTTTAGGTCTATAGGTTTTTTAACATGAAGTTGACTGATTGGATCAAAAATGAATACCCCTTCGTAGATGGAGAGCCTTTTATCCTACTTCTTCCTTATATATTCTTAGGAAAATGTTCATGTAGATATATTTACATTTTGAATAGGGAGTGACTCAATAAGCACTGGAACAGATCAACTTGTCGAACGATCCCCATATGCTATGCTATATCGTGTACTATATACATGCCATTCCCTCCTTTCCTTGCCCATGTTAAAAAGAAACAATCCAGAAAATAGATAGATCGCAGGGAGGAGAGATGAGGAGAATAACTAAGCCATCTTGAAGAAGATTCCTATTTTCTCTGATCCCATTCTTTATCCTATCCGATTATTCCTTCTGGAAAAAATTCGGAGAAATTATCTGGTTTCTCATCGAAATAAGAGGAACTAATTGGGTCTTCGATCCTGTCTTGTTCGTCAATTCCTTATACTGAGGAATTTCAAAATTAATAAAGAAGGAAGAGCAGACAAATAAGGGGCAATATCACTCATTAAGCAAAACAACCCTATAAAACTTTTGATAGGGTTCGTTCCTAATTAGAGAAAATGAATAAAAGGTGTTTGTCCTCCTCTTTTATTTTGTAAGCCAAAATAATAGAAGAAAAGATTCTATCCACACATTGATATTTTATTAATATTTTATAGTTTGGGTTTTGACGGAAAGTTCACATAATTTTCTATCAGAGAAATTAGCAAATATTTAGTAATTAATATTTTCCGTTTCTCTATTGTTACTTCGACAGAGATTGAAATTGGATCTATCCAATTTTTTTATCATATATTTGATCATATAGCGGAAGAATAAATTGGCTCATCACTTGACTAAAAGGCATTGAATGAAGTAAATGACAGAAAAATAGATTTTGATAAAGCCTTACCCTTCATTGAAGGGTAAGGCTTTATCAATTTTTCACTTTCGATAGCCCTATAGTAAGGGCATTTCCCTTACTATAGGGATGACCCTAATCCGGAATATGAACCATAGAAAAAGATACCCAGTAGACCAATCACGATAATACCAGTTACAGTACCTATCAACCAAAGAGGGATCCTTCCAGTGGTATCGGCCATTTATCTTACTCCCTTTAACATTTTCTTAAGTGGTCATGCTCGAGACATAAACAGTAATAGCATATATAATTATGAGTATTGGATCTTTCCGAATGGAGTGAGAAGATTCTCATTGTTCCTAATTGAAAAAATAATTAGAGAATAGAACAGCAAGTACAAAAATGAGTAGCAACCCCCAGTAGAGGCTGGTACGATTCAATTCAACATTTTGTTTGTTCGGGTTTGATTGTGTCATATCTACATACTTTCTTTAGATAGAGTTTATCGCTGGATGAACTGCATTGCCGATATTGATCCCAAGAAAAAAACTGTAGGGACAGCTAGCCCGTGAACGGCCAACCATCTAACTGTAAAAATCGGATAAGTTCTATCTATAGTCATTAGTGCCTCCTAAAAAGATCTAGTAAATTCATCGAGTTGCTCTAACGGATCGAAACGGCCAGTTACTAATGGAACCTCTTGTCGGCTTTCTGTGAAATACTCATTCGGCCGGGGGCTCCCGAACACATCATAAGCCAAACCCGTGCTGACAAATAACCAACCTGCAATGAATAGAGAAGGTATAGTAATGCTATGGATAACCCAGTATCTAATACTAGTAATAATGTCAGCAAAGGAGCGTTCTCCTGTATTCCCAGACATGCTCAGCTCCATATATTATTGTAAAGTCAGTCAAGGGGGAATTGATCCCATGAAAGATAGAGATCAGGAAATGGAAAACTACTGATATCTTCTCCAATCCTTGTTCGATTGTCAATGTTATACCAAGGGTATCTTTGAAGTCTACTGGACCAGTATAGCTAGCCTTCTTCCGACACAGCAATACAATTTTGATGAGTATCGAGAAGGAACGGGATAGAATGATTCTGTTCCTGCCAGTTATTCCATCTCTGTTTGGTCAACTGAATCCCAACAGAAAAAAGAGAATATTGCATGTTCCGAGGGAACCCCTCGATAAATGTTGTAACAATTGCATAGACCATGGAAATTTTCGATCGGAATTAGCTTCTACAGGTGGTTGTAGAACCGAAAAAGAGGATTAGTGCCAGGAGCAAAGGCAATCACTATCTCATCCAGAATATTATACTTTTACCCCTTGCTTTTTCATTCCGACATGACATTATGTCCACGTAGATGATCTCAGTAATTCAAATTGCACGGGGATTATTGGTGCTATGCAGATGTATGTCGCTCTTCCAATAGTATCTGGTGCACATGGAATTATGCCACGGACTTATTATATAGTACCTTGTATTAACGAGTAGGTATTACTCATTGGATAAAACCGAGTTGATAGTGCATGCAATAGAACCTAGTCAATTTCATGAATATTGAAAAAACCTAATCCATCTAGAGGATCGAATGATTGGATCAATAAGATCTAGAAATGAAAGGACAAACTGGATATTCATATTCTTACACCTAAACGTGAAATTAACAAAACTTTGACTATGTCTGTAGAAGAGATTTCTTACGGTCCAGTCTCTGGACCGATAGCTGCTACTGGTCCGGTAAAGAAGATAATGAATGCCAGGTGATCCAATCGTACTGATTGATAATTTATTCACCCTGTAAGAAGATTACGTTCGACAATTTGTGAAGGGGTTCGCAGGTGCTATTCATGAGTTACTCGATCGATGTGGGGATTTCTAGCATAATGAAGAAAATGAAACCATAGATTTATTTCCTCTCATCCATGTTCGTTCATACATATCTTATAGTAGATATAAGATCCTGAATTGGTACGAATTGGGACAATTGATCTTTTGTATTCTGATTTCAAGGTTATGGAAAGAAAAATTTAGGTAATTGTCTCATGAAGATATGTATAAACCATATTTCATTCAGTCCTTCCACGTCTACTATAATTAGTTATTTTGGTTTGTTATTGGCTTCCATAATTTTCACCCTAGTCCTATTCATTAGCTCGAGCAAGATACAACTTATTTGAAATGAAGGAAGGGGAAACCCTCTCAGTTCACTATTTCAATTTCAATAATTTCGTTGGTTCTCTCTATATAAATTTCTGATCATTGAGATTTATAGCAAATTCAGGGTACTATCCAGGATAGCTATTATCCCTACTTATTCCGTTGAATCGAAATGATTGAGGCTTTGCCATCCGGAATTGTGTTAGGTCTAATTCCTATAACTTTGGCCGGATTATTCGTAACTGCATATTCACAATACCGACGTGGTGATCAATTGGATATTTGATCCGGGAATATTTTCCCATTTCATTGGCTTGGCCTCCTATTTTTCCTGGGAGGTCAGATTCCATTGCTTGTTCCAGTTGGAACGGAATTCTCGATAATCTAGAGGGTTGGATTTTCTAGGAACAAAATCACGCTCTGTAGGATTTGAACCTACGGCATCAGGTTTTGGAGACCTACGTTCTACCGAACTGAACTAAGAGCGCTTCCTCAAAATATGGAGATAAAGGGAAGGAAAAATACCTTTCGTTGATACTCTACGAGTATCAAAAATTTTTGCATCTGATACGATTCAATTATTTTATGTTCCATTCGAATCGATATCAAATGATCTTTGGTTCCTCTCTTTTTCCATAAAAAAGAAGGGATAGGTAGGGATGACAGGATTTGAACCTGCGACATTTTGTACCCAAAACAAACACGCTACCAAGCTGCGCTACATCCCTTCTAATCATTAGACAATGTTATTTTATAGAATTTGAAATCTGTTTCCCACATTTTTACACCTTTATTTCTCTTAAGAACCCAGCCCGGATCACATTATACATATATTCATAAGTTACGAGTTTCCCCTACAAGAGATTCATAACTATTGGGTTTAATTACTTACGTATTATGATCGATAAGGAGAATTTACAATGCAAGATCTAAAGACCTATCTTTCCACAGCACCTGTGTTAGCTATTTCATGGTTCATTTTGATAGCCGGTCTATTGATAGAAATCAATCGTTTTTTTCCAGATGCTCTGACTTTTACTATCTCTTTTTAATTTTTGTCCTCCCCCTGAAACCGAAGGAAAAAATTGTGTTGGATCTACTTCTCCTACCTCTTGGCTTGGACAAATTAGTTGATTTAGCCCAAAATAGAGATCCAAGTTTGGGAATGGAATGGGGGGGGTAGAATCAAAGTAGAAATATAGATCCAAAGGTTCTTTCCACATTCAATTTTGTAAGTACAACTGAAAACTCCTGATCAAGGATTTTTTTACTTTCAAATCTTTCATCGTGAGATCTCCGGTTATCAACTTCTATCCCTTTTTCCCTCTTTCTTTTTCAGATTGAAAAGCAAAGTAGACCCAATATCCAGAGTAAGTTTATGGCCAAGAGCGGAGATGTAAGAGTAACAATTACTTTGGAGTGCACTAGTTGTACCCAAGATAGTGTTTATAAAAAATTCCCGGGAATTTCTAGATATACGACTCGGAAAAATCGACGCAATACACCTATTCGATTGGAATTAAAGAAATTTTGTCCCTATTGTTACAAGCATACCATTCACGGAGAGATAAAAAAAAGAGATTAAACGTACTACTCCTATCCAGGGATAAGAATAGATCACAGATATAAAAAGAAATGGTATTTCAACAAGATCTTTAATGGAACGATATTTTATAAAGATTTGGAATAAATAGTATTCAAAAGGTTCATGAAACAAACTATGGAAAAACCCAAGCGATCTTTTCGTAGACATTTGACACCAATTCGTAGACATTTGTCACCAATTGGGTCGGGAGATCGGATCGATTATAAAAATATGAGCCTAATTAGTCGATTTATTAGCGAGCAAGGCAAAATATTATCCGGCCGAGTTAATAGATTGACCTCGAAACAACAACGTCTAATGACTAACGCTATTAAACGAGCTCGTATTCTATCTTTGTTACCTTTTCTTTATAATGAAAACTAATTTGATCCATAGAAATGGGAAATAAATCTACTTCTTAATTAAATCGGAGCTAGGATATCTGTTCGATAAAGATGCAGATCTTTAGTCTATTGTCGAAAAAATTGACAGGATTTCATTCTTGGAAAAAAATTGGATTTCATTCTTTTCGTTTCGTTCATTTCCAATCCAATATTGAAAAATATTTCAATGGTTCTACCTTCCCGGAGGGAATTCTCCGGGAGAATCTGTTATATTCATTTCATCTCTAGCTATTTCTTTCATCTATATCTAACCTATTTCATCACACGATAAGTTCTTAAAGATGGTAGAAAAGCAATTACTATCTAATACAGCTATTTGCGCAAGTGTTTTACGATTTGGAAGCAACTGCCTCTTATACAAATATTGGATGAATCTGTTATAAGAGACTCCATTAGCACGGGCTGCTGCATTGATCCGAGTAATCCACAAACGACGAAGATCTCTCTTGCGTTTACCTCTATCTCGGTGAGCGGAAACTAAGGCTCTAGCTTTCCGTTGGTTAGCAGTTCGAAAAAGTTTCGAATGGGCCCCTCGAGAGCCTGATACAAATGCAAGAATCTTTTTCCGACGTTTTCGAGCTATATATCCACGTTTCACTCTGGTCATTGAAGTTTACTCTCATGAATCGCTAATCTTTTTCTCGGTTAGTCATTTGTTTGGTCCATTGAGAATAACGCTGATTCTTCTTATTTAGAAAATAAAAGTTCCAATGGCTTTTGCTACTGCAACCTTCCCAACCATAATTCCCTTTGGATAGGCATCTTCCGGGTAAGCAAGGACTGGGACCTCGTACTGAGAATGAGAAAAAAATCATGGGTTTCATCGTTTCTATGGTTCTTTCTCCAACGGTAAGGTCCTCTTCATACGCCGGAGCTTCTTATTCATTTCCGAAATATGAAATAAGTATGTTATTGGTAACTTGTACGGTTTACCATCTCCAGCTCTACTCTTGAATCATCAAGTAATAAATACTCTCATTACAAGATCTATTCATACAGTAACGACATGTAATTCTGGGGTTGGCCAGGTAGCTGACCCTGTTGTTCCGTTCTCGCAGCAATATGAGCATAAACTTTATGCTTCTTAAATTTGCATGATTTCCCCGCTCAATGGATTGATGACCATTCGCTACCAATGAGGAATTGCTTTTCATCCCACATAAAGGTGATTGGATTTGCACCAATGGAAACCATAAATTTCATCCCCGGTAAGGTTAGATGATGGATCTGTACTTGGTTACAGTGGGAAAATTCTTCTGTTATTCCGTTGTAAGAATTTACCAGTCTGTTTCAGCTTTTGATCCAAACGAGTCGCACATACACCCTAGCACATACTCCTCTACGCTGAGGACATCCTCGAAGAGCAGGAGATTTTTTTCTAGTCTCTATTGGCTGTCTTGCATTTCTAATAAGTTGTTGAATAGTGGGCATTCTGGCTGGATTGTATGCGGAATCAATTGGTTCAGATTGATCCTAACCATATCGGGTGATTAATAACTTTCCCTTTTTTTTTTAGGAACAAAGAGATAAAATTACAGTTAATAAAAAAAGAAAAAAAGAGGATCTTCCATCAACCTTCCGCTACGGCATCAACAATGCCATAAGCTTGAGCTTCTGTTGCTGACATAAAAACATCTCTGTTCAGGTCCCGTTGAATGACCTCTCCAGAGTTACCTGTTCTTTCTATATAACATTTTGTTATGTAATCACGAAGCATCGTTACGTGTTGCGATTCCTTATGAAAATCTGCGGCCGGTCCGTCATAATAGGAACTAGCAGGTTGGTGGATCATAACCCTAGCGTGAGGTAATGCTATACGTTTTGTAATTTCTCCTCCGATTAGGATGAAAGATCCCATTGAAGCAGCTACCCCCATGCATATTGTATGTACATCTGGTACTATTATTTGCATAACATCAAAAAGACCTACTCCCGGTATTACTGATCCACCGGGACAGTTAAGAAATGAGAACATATCTTGATTTGCATCTTCTGCACTCAAATATACCATGAGACCCATTAGTTGATTTGCAATCTCGTGATTGATATCCTGAGCCAAAAAAAGTAATCTCTCTCGATAAAGTCGGTTGTATAAGTCCACCCAATTTGCATCTTCATCTCCAGGGGCTCGGAAAGGAACTTTTGGAACACCAACGGGCATTTGTTTTAATGGAAAGAAGTGAAGCACTATACTCTAATATGGGAACGTAAAGTATATGAAGTTATGTCACACATTAACTCTTACATCGTGGATGGTATTCATAGGGGAGGTTTTTAACCTATCTGGAAATAGAGTTCTAGATGGATCAGAGATCCATGTAAAAGATCCTTCAACTATTCGAGTTGATAATGTAACGAATCACACTTTTACCACTAAACTATACCCGCCACGATCCGATTGTAACATACGGATCGATCTTTTGTCCAACCAATAGGAAGATGAGGAGTTATCAACCTCCATTGAAAGTTTCTATCAATAATTACCTCGTTTTCATCATTACATGAATCTCCATCCCCGGAGATTCAATACTTGGGTAAATAGTATTTCATTCCTGGAGATGGCTCATTGTAATTATAGATTACCTTTGCGAACTGCTGATAAAACAATTACTAATGGACCTGATACAACCATCAGAGTCAGAACAGTGAGCTGTGCAATAACCTCTAGATTCATTTCGTTTTCTTTCACCCCTATGATACCATCGACTTGATGGATGTATGAATAAAATGTTGTCGGGATCAATCACTTTTCACACTTCTATTTTCTCTTCTCCTTCTCCATCTGTGTAGTTTCAATTAGGAAACAATAGCCTTAGCCTTGAACAACTAATATCTTTACAATAGCCTTGAGTAACATTACAATAGCGTTGAGTAACATTTACAAAAATACATCAAATAGATAGAGAGCCTATTAATGAATGTATTTCAATATCTAGGTTTTGAAACTAGATAGAAATAAATGGACTAATCCGTTCCGTGTAACTAATTAATTCAAAAAAATTGGAGAGGGTATGTATGATATTAGAAATCAAATTTTTGATAGCCTTTGTTCTTGCTTTTACAGCAGGTTTTTTAGCGTTCAGATTAGGTAAAGCGCTGTATGATTGATTCTTTATTTTTAACGATTCGGAGGTTCGAATCCTTCCATCCGTCTGAATAATTGCTATATTCATTGCATGTATTGTCTATACAATCCGTAGCATGTACGGATTGTATCGACAATACATGCATGCTATGGTATACATCCTCACTCCACCATTCATTTTGTTACATTCCATTTTGGAGAGATGGCTGAGCGGACCAAAGCGGCGGATTGCTAATCCGTAGTACGGATCATCCGTACCGAGGGTTCGAATCCCTCTCTCTCCGTTCGGTCACTATTGATCCTGAAAACGGATAACTCCGGATCTTTCTACGGAACGAAAAAGCTAGATACTTTTTCGACTATTCTTTACGTCCGGGATTACGTCCTGGATCGTTCGATAGAAATCCAAAGATAAAAAGAGAAATGAAAAATATCACTAYTRTGTAAACGAACAGCTTAAGAGTAAGCATTACGTAATCTCCGGGATCCTGATTATAAGTACAACAGAATAGATTATCAATCTTTGTACCATATATGGATGCTTGAATACCAAGCAATAGTATGATTAATACAGATCACGAAATTCTTTCTCCGAATCACGTGTGAAAATCAATTAAAAAGAAGGAGATAATTTATCCCTTTGTTTTCCAAATGTTATTTCTTCCCTTCTTCTTTTTTGGATCAACCAGAAATTTCTCGAATCTTTATGAAAATATATAATTCATATAAATACGTGACCAAATGGCCCGATCCGGAGTGAGCGATGGGATCAGAAGGAATTGACGAAGGTGAGTAGAAAAGTTTTTAGCCGGGAGCAGATAAGGTATCTGGATCTGGTATCGTTGGGTGGAGCAAGGATAGAACTTCTGCCACAAAAAATGGAAAGAGTGATACAGAAATTGGATAAATGACAGCGATCCAAAAACTTGAAAAAGAAAAAAAGGAGATACTTTTTATCGAAAACTTACAGCAGCTTGCCAAACAAAGGCTAAGAGAAAAGAGAGAACGGGAATAATTGGCATTACATCGACAATTGGATCGGAAATTGCATAAGCCTCAGGTAATTTTCCAAAAAAGGGATTATTTAAATGAATAAAGGCATCATCTAGACAAATATTGAGTATAACTGGCATTTTTTTTTCTCCAATAAAAATTAGGGGGGGTAAAGCCAGAAAAGTCTTTGATTGATCGAATCGATCGAAGCTCTTCGGCAAGTTTGACCAGACTTGGAGTTGGAAGGGATGATTTTTTTATACATACAATATTTTACCCAATCTAATAGAGAATGATCAATGAATGGATATTCTTGTCCCTTTTTCTGTTTCTCCTATTATGTCCAATTCCGTCAAGAACCTATTTTGTCAAAATATCTACAAAATTTTCCGGACCAATTGGGATCTGATCTAATGAATCTTGGATCCTAATGGGTTGACAAAAAATTTTTTATAAGTATTCATTAGCATATAAATAGGGAAATAGGATTTTTGGGAATGGGGTGTGGCCAAGCGGTAAGGCAGCAGGTTTTGGTCCTGTTATTCGGAGGTTCGAATCCTTCCATCCCAGACTTATTTCATTGGTTCCTGTTTTACCTTCCCTCCCTCTTCTCTTTCTTCTTTCGTAAAGGGTAGATCCAATGGAATTTTGTCCTACTTTTTATAATCATTTAACCATACTTATCAGAAGGGAATGTGATTACAATGGGAAGAGATAAAGGGATATCTCTGTGGTGCAAGATGGGAATACGGATCAATTCGAGATAAGGTTCAATTTATGAAATTAGCCCATTGGATGTATGCTGGTCCTGCTCATATTGGAACTCTACGAGTAGCTAGTTCATTCAAAAATGTCCATGCCATTATGCATGCTCCTCTAGGAGATGATTATTTTAATGTAATGCGCTCTATGTTAGAACGGGAAAGAAATTTTACTCCTGCAACTGCTAGTATAGTAGACCGTCACGTACTAGCACGTGGATCTCGAAAAAGAGTTGTGGATAATATTCTTCGAAAAGATAAGGAGGAAGGTCCCGATCTGATAATATTGACACCTACATGTACTTCTAGTATCTTGCAAGAGGATTTAAAAAACTTTGTGGATAGAGCATCCATAATCTCCGATTGCAACGTCATTTTTGCGGATGTGGATCATTATCAAGTGAATGAAATTCAGGCAGCGGATAGAACTTTAGAACAGGTGGTTCGATATTATTTGGAGAAATCCCATAGACAAGAAACATTGGATCAATTTGTAACAGATGCACCTTCTGTAAATATAATTGGGATTCTTACTCTAGGCTTTCATAATCGACACGATTGTCGTGAGTTGAGACGTTTATTAAAAGATCTGGACATCAGAATTAATCAAATAATTCCTGAAGGAGGATCTGTAGAGGATCCAAAAAATTTACCAAAAGCTCGGTTCAATTTAATTCCTTATCGTGAAGTGGGCTTAATGACAGCGATGTATTTGAATAAAGAATTTGGAATGCCTTATGTATCTACAACTCCTATGGGAGCTGTAGATATGGCCGAGTGCATCCGACAGATAAAGAAATATGTTGATACCTTGGCGGCTCCTATTTTATCAAGCAAAAGGGTTGATTACGAATCCTATATCGATGGACAAACTCGATTCGTTTCCCAAGCTGCTTGGTTCTCAAGATCTATCGATTGTCAGAATTTTACGGGGAAAGAAACAGTCGTTTTTGGTGATGCAACTCATGCTGCTTCAATCACTAAGATACTTGCTAGAGAGATGGGAATTCGTGTGAGTTGTACAGGTACTTATTGTAAACATGATGCAGAATGGTTCAAAGAGCAAATTAAAGATTTTTGTGATGAGATAATCATCACAGATGATCATGCTGAAGTAGGAGATATTATCGCTCGCGTGGAACCCTCTGCAATATTTGGTACTCAAATGGAACGTCATATCGGTAAACGTCTTGAGATTCCCTGTGGAGTTATTTCCGCACCAGCTCATATACAAAATTTTTCCTTGGGGTATCGACCCTTCTTGGGTTACGAAGGTACTAATCAAATAGCTGATCCAGTTTATAACTCATTCGCTCTGGGTATGGAAGATCATCTTCTCGAGATTTTTTGTGGTCATGATACAAAGGAAATAATGACTAAATCATTATCCACGGATATGAGTCTAATTTGGGATCCTGAAAGTCGACTAGAATTGAATAGAATCCCTCGCTTTGTCAGGGACGAAGTAAAGAGAAATACAGAAAAATTTGCACGACGAAAGGGCATTTCGAACGTTACTGTCGAGGTAATGCACGCAGCTAAAGAAGCATTAAGTACCTAATCAATAAAAATGAATTGATTACATTGAGTTTATTCTATACAAAAAGACTGGATCCAATTCGATATCTATTCCTATCATATCAATTGAGTTAATGACTATTCATAATCACGTCTCGATCATGATTCGAGATCAGCAGGAAGGGATCTTAAAAACATCGTCTGAAACGACGTGGTAGAAAGCAACGTGCGACTTTACATAATCGGTTTCGTGGATGTGAATTATCACATCCAACATTGAATATTCGGATCAAATGCCCTTGGTTCAACATTATTCTTATTTTATTATATACTCTCCAAGTCATTCTCGTTTCCATGTGATCCCATACAAGGATGACGAATACTTGAATCGTTCCACTAAGGCTGTTACAAATAAACCTAGAATTTGATTTCGATGCGTCTAACATCTCGTCCCAATACAGTTGCCAATCCAACAATTCATTTATCTCTTATTCTGCATTGACAATAGTGTATTGTGTCGATATAATTCGTCCATTCACAATAGAAATTGTGAATAGATATCTTAGGTTCATCATTGATCAGTGATTCTATCCAATCATTATAATTCTGTCGACGGATCATTTATTCATAACCTAGATTACTTTATCCTGGAATGGCGGATCGAAAGAAACTATTCATATCCATATATGAACTGATGAGTGAATTATTTGGTCATTCACATAGGTTTTTGATCCCGTTCGTCATTTAACAACAACGATTGGTAAGATTTGATTTACCGGTTCATATTGAGTAACCTCGCATTCCACTTCGATCGTATATATATCCTCAATATCTATTTGCAATATGGGTTGCTAACTCAATGGTAGAGTACTCGGCTTTTAAGTGCGACTAAGGTCTTTCACACATTTGAATGAAGTAGAAAACTCGTCGATACCATCGGTAAAGTTCGGAAGACTACGACTGATCCTCGAAGTATAATGAACGGAAAAAACAGCATGTCGTTCCAACATATGATCTTTATGATACCTGATATGATTTTTAGGATACCTGATTGTATTCGATCAGGACCGGATCTGATTCAAGGAATTAAATGGGTGGGAAATGTCTATTATATATTTAGATGGATGTATAATATGCTCATCCTTTCGGATCAAATGTGATAATTGTGAATAGGATCGAATCAATTCACGGTTAAGTCGAATGAGTCAATGGAGAAAGCTATATGACTTGAATCATAGGTAAACCCAGAGGAACGAGCTTCTGTTCCTCGTTCCAATTAAACGAGCGAGGAATTCCCTTTACTGATAAGAAGTTAAGAGCATTTTAGTACCCGATATCGGGAGGTTTTCCCTGAGTAGATCAGGGATTTATACACTCACAATGAGTCCTAAGTACTCGATACAGATGTGTAAGATAAATAGTGTACTGACCAGGTTGATTTATCCCATGAGTCAGGAGAGCGATTGGTCGCCAGGATAAAAGATTTTCGTTCTTCCTCATGACGAATGAAATCCTTGGGTAGTAAATCTGCTGAATAGAATATAGAATCTTGATATCCGGATATATATATTTTTTTTTTCTATCTTGTCCCGACTAGATCGCACCATGTATTATCTCATAAATTAAGAGGTTATTCTCATGAACGAGGGCCATAGCTGAGGTTTGAAAATGGATGAGTTCCATAGATACGGAAAGGAAGATAGCTCTTGGCAACAATGCTTTTTATATCCACTCTTTTTCCAAGAAGATCTTTACGCAATTTCTCATGATCATTATTTGGATGGATCAAGTTCCTCTGAATCGATGGAACATTTTAGTTCCAATGATCAATTCAGTTTCCTAACTGTAAAACGTTTGATTGGTCAAATACGTCAACAGAATCATTCAATTGTTTTATTTTTGAATTGCGATTCAAATCCATTAGTTGATCGCAACAAGAGTTCCTATTCTGAATCGGTACTAGAAGGACTGACATTGGTCCTGGAAGTTCCGTTCTCTATACGGTCGAAATATTCTGTGGAAGGGATGAATGAATGGAAGAGTTTCCGGTCGATCCATTCAATATTTCCCTTCTTGGAAGAGAAATTCCCGCATTCTAATTATATATTAGATACACGAATACCCTATTCTATTCATCCGGAAATTTTGGTTCGAACCTTTCGTCGCTGGATCCGAGATGCTCCCTCCTTGCACCCATTACGATCTGTTCTCTATAAATATCGAAATAGTCCAGAAAATTTCAAAAGATCGATTATTGTCGCCCCGAGAGTAAATACAAGATTCTTGCTGTTCCTGTGGAATCATTATGTCTATGAATGCGAATCCATTCTAGTTCCCCTTCTTAAACAATCCTTTCATCCACGATCGTCGTCTCATGGATCTTTCCCTGAGCGAACTCATTTTGATCGAAAGATCAAAAATATTATCAGAATTTCTCGTCGAAATTCACTGAAAAGTATCTGGTCGTTGAAGGATCCTAGAATTCACTATGTTAGATATGGAGAAAGATCTATTATAGCTATAAAGGGTACTCATCTCCTAGTGAAAAAATGTAGATATCATCTTCTCATTTTTTGGCAATGTTATTTCCATCTTTGGTCCGAACCATATAGAGTATGTTCTCATCAATTATCCAAGAATTGTTCTTCTTTTCTAGGTTATTTTCTGAGGGTTCGGATGAAATCTCTTCTGGTCAGGACCAAAATGCTAGATGAGTTATTCATTACCGATCTTATTACCGATGAATTTTATCCAATAGTTCCGATTGTACCAATAATTGGATTATTGGCTAGAGAAAAATTCTGTGACATATCAGGGCGGCCAATTAGTAAATTGTATTGGACTAGTCTAACAGATGATGATATCCTCGATCGATTCGATCGAATTTGGAAAAATCTTTTTCATTACTACAGTGGATCCTTTGGTCGAGATGGTTTATATCGTATAAAGTATATACTTTCACTATCATGTGCTAAAACTTTAGCCTGTAAACATAAAAGTACGATACGTGTAGTTCGGAAGGAATTAGGTCCAGAACTCTTCAAAAAATCTTTTTCAAAAGAACGAGAATTTGATTTTCCGGCTTTTTCATCGAAAGCAGCGGCCCGTTCACAGAGAGAACGAATTTGGCATTCAGATATTCCCCAGATAAATCCCCTAGCCAATTCCTGGCAAAAGATACAGGATCTGAAATCTGAAAATGGAAAACTAAACTTATTTGACCAATGAAATGCTCTTTTAGTCATTGCCTCGATTCAGAATCATTTTTCTTTTTCCATCCGAGAACTAAAATGATTAGGGAATAAAAACATTACATGGGGAAAGCCGTGTGCGATGAGAATTGCAAGCACGGTTTGGGGAGAGATTTCTCGCTCTTACTGATACTGAAGGAGCAGATCATCCACTCCATCCGACGAGTTCCGGGTTCGAGTCCCGGGCAACCCGGATCAAATTGATCCAATTGCGATAGGTACCTCTGTCCACTTGTTCTGGTTCTGGATCCAATCAAGTTCCTTTTCATATTCATTCGTTCCTATTCACAGGGAACGAACTATTGCAGGTTCTCCGGAAAGGTGATGAAGAATTCATATCCCACTCGTATCAATTGATTCCGCGGTTCCAGAATTGCATTGCACTTCGTTCGTTGTAGCGAACAAAAAAATTTGTCTCTTCACTGATTCGATCCTATCCGTTCTCATTACAACTTACAACACAACGGATCTCCCTGGAACCAGAAATAAAGAATTTGATGTAGTAGCTAACTACAGATAGATCTATAGAGTGTGGAATATAAATAATATAGAGCCTATTACATCTATATTCTATCAATATAGTATAGATTATCAATATAGTATAGATCAGTATCTATCCCAACGGGATAGATATGAAAATCCCATATCGGATATTGGTTGACATTGATACATGGATCATATTATACTGTCAAATAACAAGCCTTATGCTTGGGAGCCTCTGATGATTTTATAAACGAAGTTCTGACCATGACCGCAATTATAGAAAGACGCGAAAGCGCAAATTTATGGGGTCGCTTCTGCGACTGGATCACTAGCACCGAAAACCGTCTTTACATTGGATGGTTCGGCGTCTTGATGATCCCTACCCTATTGACCGCAACCTCTGTATTCATTATTGCTTTCATCGCAGCTCCTCCGGTAGATATTGATGGTATTCGTGAGCCCGTTTCCGGTTCTCTTCTTTATGGAAACAATATTATCTCTGGTGCCATTATTCCTACCTCCGCAGCTATCGGTTTGCACTTCTATCCCATCTGGGAAGCAGCTTCCGTCGATGAATGGCTATACAACGGGGGTCCTTACGAGCTAATCGTTCTACACTTCCTACTTGGTGTAGCTTGCTATATGGGTCGTGAGTGGGAGCTTAGCTTCCGTCTAGGTATGCGTCCTTGGATTGCTGTTGCATACTCAGCTCCTGTTGCAGCTGCTACTGCCGTTTTCTTGATCTACCCTATTGGTCAAGGAAGCTTCTCTGACGGTATGCCTCTAGGAATCTCTGGTACTTTCAATTTCATGATTGTATTCCAGGCTGAGCACAATATCCTTATGCATCCATTCCACATGTTGGGTGTAGCTGGCGTATTCGGCGGCTCTCTATTCAGTGCTATGCATGGTTCTTTGGTAACTTCCAGTTTGATCAGGGAAACTACTGAAAATCAGTCCGCAAATGCAGGTTACAAATTTGGTCAGGAGGAAGAAACCTACAATATTGTGGCTGCTCACGGTTATTTCGGCCGATTGATCTTCCAGTATGCTAGTTTCAACAACTCCCGTTCTTTACATTTCTTCTTAGCTGCTTGGCCCGTAGCAGGTATCTGGTTTACCGCTCTAGGCATAAGCACTATGGCTTTCAACCTAAATGGATTCAATTTCAACCAATCTGTAGTTGACAGTCAAGGTCGTGTAATTAACACTTGGGCTGATATCATTAATCGTGCTAACCTAGGTATGGAAGTTATGCACGAACGTAATGCTCACAACTTTCCTCTGGATCTAGCTGCTGTTGAATCTATTTCAATAGGCGGATAA